AGTAGGCCAAACTGTATGATAAAATGAAAATTTAAGGAACGGTACCAAACTTTGAGTTGACAAGTAACGCCTGCGAAGCGAGTTAGAGCAAAATTAAATTTGAGTATCAAATTTAATAAAATAATTTTTATAAACTAAAATAAAATTTTGTTTCTTTTTTGGCAAAATAAACTTATTTTTATAAATTTTGTGATTGAGCTCGTCTTCATTGAGTATCTCGCATTATCAATTTTGTTCTATAAATACGTACGTATTTATAGCAGATGCAAATATAAAACTTCCGAAGGGGATAGAACGAGCGATAGCGAGTTAGATCGAAAAATTTAATAGGAGATAGAACGAGCGATAGCGAGTTAGATCGAGCGATAGCGAGATAGAACGAAAAATTTAATAGGAGTAATCCCCTTCGGGGATAATGCGAGATACTCCATCGGAGGATTGGTACCAAACTTTGAAATAGAGTATCTCCTATTAAATTTTTCGATCGGTACCAAACTTTGAGATAGAACGAGCGAGAGCGAGTTGCATTATCTCGCTACCGCTCCACCCCCTTCGGGGGTGCAAAGATAAATAGAAAGTTTGGTACGTAATCGCTCGATCTATAAAACATCTTCAATGAACACCCCCTTTGGGGGTGATTATATAAAACATCAAAGATAAGTAGGCCAAACTTTTTTATTCAACATAAAATTATTTATTTGGTATGTACACTGCACTTTTATTTTTGGCCAAACTTTAGCCAATTTTTATATATATTTTCGCTTTGCAGGCGTTACTTGTCAACTCGCAGAGAAAAAAGTTCATCTCAATTTGAGAGTAAAATTATTTTTATGAGATTAAGTTTATTGCGCAAAAAATTCAATTTAAATTTATTTTTATTTTTTTTATAATTTTACAGTTTGGCACAAAAGTAAAGTAAAGTTGACAGTTTTTTATATATTTGTTATAAAATAAACATAAATAATAAATGGCAAATTTATATTGATCGAACGAAGTGAGATTATAGATTAAATAAAATAGTAATAAACAAGGTAACGGGCTATTAGCTCAGTTGGTTAGAGCGCCGCTTTGATAAGGCGGAAGTCAAAAGTTCAAATCTTTTATAGCCCAACTTAGCAAGTAACTCTTACTTAAAATAACAAAGGGGGTATAGCTCAGTTGGTAGAGCGCTGCCTTTGCAAGGCAGATGTCAGCGGTTCGAATCCGCTTATCTCCACCCTTCACTTTTCAGAAAAGTGGGCATCTTAAGAGCGAATCGATAAAAATTTTTAAAATCCCCTTCGGGGATACTGCAGCTCCAATGGAGCTGCAGGCAAAATAAGGTCAAATGAACTAAGGCGTACGGTGGAGACCTAGGCACTCAGAGACGAAGAAGGGCGCAGATACCGGCGATACGCTTCGGGGAGCTGGCAACAAGCTTTGATCCGAAGATTCCCGAATAGGGCAACCTCATAGAACTACCTATATAATTCATAGTTAGGTAAGAGGCAACCCAGTGAACTGAAACATCTAAGTAGCTGGAGGAAAAGAAAGCAAACGCGATTCCCGTAGTAGCGGCGAGCGAACCGGGAACAGCCTAAACCTACATCTTTTTTGTAGGGGTCGTGGGAGGACAGTTTAAAAATTTCAATAAAAATACGAAGCAGCTGAATCCTGCACCATAGATGGTGAAAGTCCAGTAGTAAAAAGAAAATGGAATTTTTGTCTAATCCCGAGTAGCATGGGGCACGTGAAATCCCGTGTGAATCAGCGAGGACCACCTCGTAAGGCTAAATACTCCTGAGTGACCGATAGCGAAATAGTACCACGAGGGAACGGTGAAAAGAACCCCTGTTGGGGAGTGAAATAGAACATGAAACCGTATGCTGACAAGCAGTGGGAGCAAGATAAAGCTTGTGACCGCGTGCCTGTTGAAGAATGAGCCGGCGACTTATAGGGAGTGGCTGGGTTAAGGAGTAAAATCCGGAGCCCAAGCGAAAGCGAGTCTGAATAGGGCGTAAATGGTCACTTCTTATGGACCCGAACCCGGGTGATCTATTCATGGCCAGGATGAAGCTTGGGTAACACCAAGTGGAGGTCCGAACCGACCGATGTTGAAAAATCGGCGGATGAGCTGTGAATAGGGGAGAAATTCCAATCGAACTCGGAGCTAGCTGGATCTCCCCGAAATGCGTTGAGGCGCAGCGGTAACGATGAACAATCTTGGGGTAAAGCTACTGTTTCGATGCGGGCTGCGAAAGTGGTACCAAGTCGTGGCAAACTCAGAATACAAGATATGTCTTCCGTAAACCAGTGAGACAGTGGGAGATAAGTTTCATTGTCAAGAGGGAAACAGCCCAGATCACCAGCTAAGGCCCCTAAATGGTCACTAAGTGGAAAAGGATGTGAGAATGCTGAAACAACCAGGAGGTTTGCTTAGAAGCAGCCACCCTTCAAAGAGTGCGTAATAGCTCACTGGTAAAGCGTTCTTGCGCCGATAATGGCCGGGACTAAGTGACCTGCCGAAGCTGTGATATAATTTATTTAGGCAAAAAAATGGCCTTTAAAGAAATTATAGGTAGGGGAGCGTTCCGCTCTCGGGTGAAGTTTTCACGTAAGTGGGGATGGACGAAGCGGAAGTGAGAATGTCGGCTTGAGTAACGAAAACATTGGTGAGAATCCAATGCCCCGAAAACCTAAGGGTTCCTCCACTAGGTTCGTCCATGGGGGGTTAGTCAGGTCCTAAGACTAGGCCAAAAGGCGTCGTCGATGGAAAACAGGTTAATATTCCTGTACTAATTAAAGTATGATCTGAGGGACGAAGGAGGCTAAACTAGAACTGTTTTTGGATTGCAGTGGAAGCGTTTAGACGTTGAGAGATAGAACAAAAGCTATCTTGAGTGGAGACGTAATCCCTATTTGATGGTTCGCCGTCGAGTAGCTAGTGATGTCATACTTCCAAGAAAAGCTCATACATCTTTATACTTTAATTACCTGTACCTGAAACCGACACAGGTAGGTTGGTAGAGAATACCAAGGGGCGCGAGAGAACTCTCTCTAAGGAACTCGGCAAACTGGCCCCGTAACTTCGGAAGAAGGGGCGCCCTCTTAAAAGGGGGGTCGCAGTGACCAGGCCCAGGCGACTGTTTACCAAAAACACAGGTCTCCGCAAAGTCGTAAGACAATATATGGGGGCTGACGCCTGCCCAGTGCCGGAAGGTTAAGGAAGTTGGTTATTTCGTAAGAAAAAAGCTGACGACCGAAGCCCCGGTGAACGGCGGTCGTAACTATAACGATCCTAAGGTAGCGAAATTCATTGTCGAGTAAGTTTCGACCTGCACGAAAGGCGTAACGATCTGGGCGCTGTCTCGGAGAGAGGCTCGGTGAAATAGACTTGTCCCGTGAAGATGCGGACTACCTACACCTGGACAGAAAGACCCTATGAAGCTTGACTGTATCTTGGAATTGGGTTTGGGCTTTTCTTGCGCAGCCTAGGTGGGAGGCTATGAAGATTACCTTCCGGGGTATTTGGAGCCGTCATTGAGAGACCACTCTGGAAGAGCTAGAATCCTAATGGGGATCCTTGAATCAGGACCCTTGACAGTTTCAGGTGGGCAGTTTATTTGGGGCGAATGCCTCCTAAAAGGTAACGGAGGCGTGCAAAGGTTCCCTCAGTCTGGACGGAAATCAGACATTGAGTGTAAAGGCAAAAGGGAGCTTGACTGCAAGACCTACAAGTCGAGCAGGGGCGAAAGCCGGCCTTAGTGATCCGACGGTGCCGTGTGGAAGGGCCGTCGCTCAACGGATAAAAGTTACTCTAGGGATAACAGGCTGATCTTCCCCAAGAGTTCACATCGACGGGAAGGTTTGGCACCTCGATGTCGGCTCATCACATCCTCGGTCTGTAGTAGGTCCGAAGGGTTGGGCTGTTCGCCCATTAAAGTGGTACGTGAGCTGGGTTCAAAACGTCGTGAGACAGTTTGGTCCATATCCGGTGTAGGCGCTAGAGCATTGAGAGTAGCCTTTCATAGTACGAGAGGACCTGAAAGGACATGCCAATTGTGTACCAGTTCTCATTCCAATGGGAAACGCTGGGTAGCTACGCATGGATAGATAACTGCTGAAAGCATCTAAGTAGGAAGCTAAACTCAAGATGAGTGCTCTCTAAGGCCGCGGCTAGACAAGCCGTTATATAGGTATCAGGTGTACAGTCAGCAATGGCTTCAGCCGAGATATACTAAAGGCCGTTTGATTTTGACCTTTATAATTATAAAATAAAACATTTTTTAAGGACCCAACTGTATAACAAAATTCAGTTGGGTTAACCTTGGTGCTCTTTGCTCAGTTGGACCCACACCAATCCATCCCGAACTTGGTTGTGAAAAAGCTGAGGGGACTGAAGAACTTTACGGGTCGCCGTCTGGAATCTCAGTTCTAGTGCCAGGGTCACTTTTTATTACAAAAAATAAGCCAAATCCCCTTCGGGGATTAAGCATCAAAAAAAGATAGATTAAAAAGTTTTGCCTACTTATCTTTGATGCTTTATGCTCTGGATAGAGGATTGAGCTCGTCTTCATTGAGTATCTCGCATGAGATTATCCAGCATCTTCATTGAAGATGCTGTATTTCGCTACCGCTCGATCGAGCATCTCATGCGACATCCCATTTATTTTGATGCTCTGGATTGAGGATCGAGCGTTAGCGAGATACGTACCAAACTTTCTATTTATTTTTGGATAGATCCTCAATCCAGAGGATTACTAAAGTTTGGCCAAAAATAAAAGTGCAGGCTATTAAATTTTTTGCTCGATCGAGCGATTACGTACCAAACTTTCTATTTATTTTTGGATAGATCCTCAATCCAGAGGATTGAGTATCTCGCATGAAATGCTCGATCCTCTGACGAGCCAACTAACGTTCGATACTGCGTCAAAGATAAGTAGGCCAAACTTTAGGACAAAATTTATTTTGAGCTATAAAGCATCTAGATGCTTTATAGCATTTATACTGTTTGGCCTACTTATCTTTGATAATAATTTAAACATCAAAAAATGTATTTTTTTGATGTTTGATGAATGAGCGATAGCGAATTGCACATTGTAAAGTTTGGTACATAAAATCTAACCTCTGGTTAGAGGATCTATTCATACGTACCAAACTTTACAATGTGCCAAACTTTAAAATGGAACGAGCAATAGCGAGTTGGAGTATCTCGCATGAGATGCTCGATCGAGCAAAAAATTTAATAGCCTGCACTTTTATTTTTGGCCAAACTTTAGTAATCCTCTGGATTGAGGATCTATCCCCTTCGGGCATATATCCCCTTCGGGGATAAATTGTAAAGTTTGGTACGTATTAATCAAAATTATAATTTTGTACAACTCAAAGTTTGGTACTTTTTGGCACATCAAAAAAGAAATTTTTGATCTAACTCGCTATCGCTGGTTCAAAATAAATTTTGTAACAAAACAATTTTTATTTTTATTATTTGTTTATAAAAATAAAATAAAAATAATTTTACCTCTGACGAGCACCCCCAAAGGGGGTGGAGCATCTCATGCGAGATACTCCAAAAAATAAATTTGCTCGTTCTATCAAAAAAGAAATTTTTAATCTAACTCGCTATCGCTCGTTCAAAAACTAAGCAATTTTTATTTTTTTTAAACCTCGCTTTGCTCGATAATCAAGCATCTCAATTTGATCGAAGATACTCGTTGTACCAAACTTTTGCTTAATTACAAAAAATAAGCAAAATAAAATTTTAGAAGATTAATTAATACGTACCAAACTTTACATTTTAAAATTGATGCTTGATAATGCGAGATACAAAATAAATTTTGAGTAATCTTAAAGTTTGGCACATTGTAAAGTTTGGTACATAAAATGATACAGTTTGGCACAATGGATCGAGCGTTAGCGAGATATTTTAGCGAGATATTTTATTTTGTTATGGTTATTTGTTCTGATTTTTCTTAAAACGTTTATTTTTTTCCCTTTTTTTTTTGTTACAAAAAAATATGGTAACATGTTCAATTTCAATATCTCGCTATCGCTCCATTATCTCGCTACCGCTTGAACGAGCAAATTTATTTTTTGGAGTATCTCGCATGAGATTCATACGTACCAAACTTTACCAAGAAATTATTTGGTGCCAAACGGTAGGATCAGCTATCAATTTTGTTCCATTGTGCCAAACTTTTTTATAGCTCAAAATAAATTTTGTCCTCCGATTATCAATTTTGTTCCAATGTGCCAAACTTTTTTATAGAGCATTAATTTTTATTTTTGCTCCATTATCTCGCTACCGCTCTCATATTTTTTAACACATTGTACCAAACTGTATGGCTAAAGTTTGGCACCAAACTTTTATGGATCTATAAATACGTACCAAACTTTCTATCTATCTTTGATGTTTAATGGAGCCAATATAAAAATTGGTTCAAAATTATAATTTAGAGTAAAAATTTATTTTTTTGCCAAATTTTATTTTGGAATTAAAAAATAAACTAAAATTTTATTTAGAAGTTTTATTTTGTATAACCATAAATCTATATATATTATTAGAATAGAAATAAAATAGCAAGCTTGTCTTTGAACAAAGCTTGCTATTTGTATTAAATAAAATCTGCTTTTTCTTGTAAGAGCTAATTTAAAATCCCAAAAGGGAAATGTAATTAGTTGATAGAAGAAGAAGAAGAAGAAGCTAAGTCAAGAGGGAAGTTGTGAGCGTTACGCTCGTGCATTACTTCCATACCTAAGTTAGCGCGGTTGATGATGTCTGCCCAAGTGTTAAGAACACGACCTTGTGAGTCTACAACTGATTGGTTGAAGTTGAAACCGTTTAAGTTGAACGCCATTGTTGATAGACCTAAAGCTGTGAACCAAATACCGATTACAGGCCAAGCAGCTAAGAAGAAGTGTAATGAACGTGAGTTGTTGAAAGACGCGTATTGGAAGATTAAACGACCAAAGTAACCGTGAGCAGCTACGATGTTGTAAGTTTCTTCTTCTTGACCAAAACGGTAACCTTCGTTAGCTGATTCGTTTTCAGTTGTTTCACGGATTAGAGATGAAGTAACTAATGAACCGTGCATAGCTGAGAATAATGAACCACCAAATACACCAGCAACACCTAACATGTGGAATGGGTGCATTAAAATGTTATGTTCAGCTTGGAATACGATCATGAAGTTGAAAGTACCGCTAATACCTAAAGGCATACCATCCGAGAATGAACCTTGACCGATAGGGTAAACTAAGAATACAGCAGATGCAGCAGCTACTGGAGCTGAGTAAGCAACTGCGATCCAAGGACGCATACCTAAACGGAATGAAAGCTCCCATTCACGACCCATGTAGCAGTAAACACCTAAAAGGAAGTGGCAAACGATAAGTTGGTAAGGACCACCGTTGTATAACCATTCATCTAGAGAAGCTGCTTCCCAGATCGGGTAGAAGTGTAAACCGATAGCGTTAGAAGTTGGGATAACAGCACCTGTGATGATGTTGTTACCGTAAAGAAGAGAACCTGAAACTGGCTCACGGATACCATCGATATCTACAGGCGGAGCTGCGATGAAAGCGATGATGAATACTGATGTTGCAGTAAGAAGACATGGGATCATGATTACACCGAACCAACCGATGTATAAACGGTTTTCAGTTGAAGTGATCCACTCACAAAAACGAGCCCATAGGCTAGAATTTTCACGACGTTCTAAAATTGCTGTCATATTTTAATTTTTAAAAAAGTTTTAAGTTCTCCGTAAAATATTTTTTTAAGATATTTTAATTTAGAAATACAAGCTTCTATAAAAGCATGGTATTAATATTATACATTAAATAATATTTATATACAAAATTATAATTTTAATATTTAACTAATTTGTTAATTTTGTTTATTTTTGATTAATTTTTATTTTTGCTCCATTATCCCCTTCGGGGATAATAGATCGAAAAATTTAATAGGAGATAGAACGAGCGATAGCGAGTTAGATCGAAAAATTTAATAGGAGATAGAACCTCTAACCAGAGGTTAGATCGAGCAATAGCGAGATAGAACATTATTTGTTATTTTTTGGAGTATCCATTTTTATTTTTCACCCCCTTTGGGGGTGCATTCTAAAGTTTGGCACATGAATTAAAAAGTTTGGCACAATGGAACAAAATTGATAGCAGATACTAAAGTTTGGCCAAAAATAAAAGTGCAGGGAAGCGAGATATCAATTTTGTTCCAATGTGCCAAACTTTTTAATAACATCTTTGATTATACGTACCAAACTTTACAATGTGCCAAACTTTTTTATAGAGCATCCATTTTTATTTTTGATCGAGCATCTGCTATCTCGCTACCGCTCGATCGCTCAAAATAAATTTTGTCATCATATAACCCTTACACCAAAAAAGTTGTAAGTTTGTTGTAAGAAAGTTAAAATTAAAAGTAATAAAGATAGTCTTAGTCCTAATGACCAGAATGGCCTTAGTCCTAATGACCAGAATGGCCTAAATGGTATGTGTGTTGTAGAGGATTAAGTAAAAATAAAAAGTATGTTATTTCTTGTTTGTAGTTGTAGGACTTGTTGTAAGATTATAAAGAAAAATTTGTTCTTTCTTTGGCCTCGCTCTCCGCTCGGGCTCTGGCCTCGCTCTCCGCTCGGGCTCTGGCCTCGCTCTCCGCTCGGGCTCTGGCCTCGCTTTCTGCTCGGTACCAAACTTTCTCCGCTCGGGCTCTGGCCTCGCTTTTTGCTCGGGCTCTGGCCTCGCTTTCCGCTCGGTACCAAACTTTCTCCGCTTGGGCTCTGGCCTCGCTTTTTGCTCGGATTTTGTTTTGGGTTAAAACTCCAAAGGATTATCGAGCAAGAGCGAGATAAAAGCTTTTTGTTCGGATTTTGGTTTAGGTTTAAAAAACTCCAAAGGATTATCGAGCGATAGCGAGATTGAGCTTCTCGCTCTGGCTCGCTTTTTCCAGATGCTTCGCTTTGGGCTCAAAAATAAAAAGAGCAATAGCAATCTCCGAAGGAGAATCGAGCCAAATAAATAAGCTTCTTGCTGATGCTCCGGTACCAAACTTTGAGAAAGATCGAGCGATAGCGAGGAGGAACGAGCAAATTTATTTTTTGGAGTATCTCGCATGAGATGCTCGATCAAAGATGTTATCCCCGAAGGGGATAATGTGAACCATCCTTTAACAATCATAATAGTTATATACAAATTTTAATTTTGCTCTTAAAAATCCATTTTTATTAAGCATATTTTATTTTATTGATTAAATAAAATTTGCTTTATATTTATATTTAGATTGCTTAAAAAAATAGCGTATCAAAAATAAACAAATATTAACAAAATAAATCAAATTTTATGGAATTTAAATTTGATAGTAAAATAAAATTTGGGCAAAAATAATTTTATTATTTTTATTTTAGCATCTCAATTTATATTTATTGTAATTTAGAGATACTTAATTTATTTCAAATTAATTTGAAATCTTAAAAATAAACTTAGATAAAAATTTCTTTTAATAGAGCAAAATAAAACAAATATTATCAAAAAAGAACTTTAATCTGATAAAAATAATTTTACCAATTTTATTCTAGCATCTCAATTGAGATGCTTTACAAAATTTATTTTGTGAAGATGCTTGTCAAAAGTAATTTTTCGAAGATAGAATTTATTTTTAAAAGACAAAAATACTAATCACATCTTGCTTCGTTCAATCTATAAAACGTCTTCAATGAAGGTGTTTAATCGAGCGATAGCAAGATAGAGTATTTCACATAAGATGCTCGATCTATAAGTAAGTTTACTTATAATGGAGCATATGCGAGATTTTTTACCAAGAAAATCCTCTAAAATTTTATTTTTGATAGAGTATCTGGCCCATTTTTATATTAGCCAACAAGCGAAAAGAAAACTTGAGATGCTTTCTTGAATTTTGCTTCATCTAAAAAATAAAAATCAAGATAGCACATCAAATTGTATTTTGCCCAATTCTCAACAGTTATTTTTATGCACATACTCTAAATTAACATTTTATATTCTAAAGACAATATAAAAAATTGCACAAAAATAAACTTCTATACAGATATGAAACAAATAAAATTCAAATAATACTAAATTTTATGATTTCTATCTTTAAGATGAAAAGAAAAAATTTCTATAGTAATCACAAAATTATAGGTGTTTCTTTTTTAAAAGTATAAAATAGTATAATTAAATACAAAAACGCAAAAAATAACTTGCAAGAAGTAGAAAATTTTTTAAAAAATGCAATTGAAAAAAATATTGGTATAATTATTTAAAATCTTGGAATAACTTAACATAAATAGTTAGAAAAAAGTAAAAAGCAATAACGCATTTCTATGCCTAAACAGCATAGAAATGCGTTATTGCTAAAAAATTATAACACGTATATTATATCTTTGTATAGCATGGGTAACTTACAGAGAATATAAATACAAGTGATAGAAAAATAAAATTAAAGTTTGTCAATAGTATCGAATTCAAATTTGATTTCTTTCCAAACTTCACATGCAGCCGCAAGTTCTGGAGACCATTTACAAGCTGAACGAATTACATCGCCACCTTCACGAGCAAGGTCACGACCTTCGTTACGTGCTTGTGTACAAGCTTCAAGAGCAACACGGTTAGCTGCAGCACCTGGAGCGTTACCCCATGGGTGACCTAAAGTACCACCACCGAATTGAAGACAAGCGTCATCACCGAAAATTTCAACAAGAGCTGGCATGTGCCATACGTGAATACCACCAGAAGCAACTGGCATTACACCTGGCATTGAACACCAATCTTGTGTGAAGTAAATACCACGGCTACGATCTTTTTCAATATAGTCGTCACGCATTAAGTCTACGAAACCTAAAGTAACTTCACGTTCACCTTCTAGTTTACCTACAACAGTACCAGAGTGAAGGTGGTCACCACCAGACATACGTAAAGCTTTAGCAAGTACACGGAAGTGAATACCGTGGTTACGTTGACGGTCAATAACAGCGTGCATCGCACGGTGGATGTGAAGAAGTAAACCATTGTCACGACAGTAAGAAGCTAATGAAGTATTAGCAGTAAAACCACCAGTTAAGTAGTCATGCATAATAATAGGTACACCTAATTCTTTAGCACATTGACCACGTTTTAACATTTCTTCACAAGTACCAGCAGTTGCGTTTAAATAGTGACCTTTTACCTCACCTGTTTCTGCTTGTGCTTTGTAAATAGCTTCAGCTACAAAAAGGAAACGGTCTCTCCAACGCATGAATGGTTGTGAGTTAACGTTTTCGTCGTCTTTAGTGAAATCTAAACCACCACGTAAACACTCGTAAACAGCACGACCGTAGTTTTTAGCTGAAAGACCTAATTTAGGTTTGATTGTACAACCTAAAAGACCACGACCATATTTGTTTAATTTGTCACGTTCAACCTGAATACCATGTGGCGGACCTTGGAATGTTTTAACATAAGCAGGTGGAATACGAAGGTCTTCAAGACGTAGAGCACGTAAAGCTTTGAAACCAAATACGTTACCTACAATCGAAGTGAACATGTTTGTTACTGAACCTTCTTCAAATAAGTCGATTGGGTAAGCAACATAAGCAATGTATTGGTTGTCTTCGCCTGGTACTGGCTCGATGTCATAACAACGACCTTTATAACGGTCAAGACTAGTTAAACCGTCTGTCCATACAGTTGTCCATGTACCTGTTGAAGATTCAGCAGCTACAGCAGCACCACATTCTTCAGGTGGAACACCAGGTTGTGGAGTCATACGGAATGCAGCTAAAATATCAGTATCTTTTACTACGTAATCAGGTGTGTAATATGTTAAACGATAGTCTTTTACACCGGCTTTGAACCCAGCACCTGCTTTAGTTTCTGTTTGTGGAACCATTTATATAAATAAATGTAACTTCTTTTGACGATCCTAAAATAATCTGTCCGGAAATATTATTAAAAAATAAAATATTAAAAATATCTTTTTAATATCTTTTTTTTTAATATATTTAATTTTATTATAACTTTTTTTTTATTTCTACCTTTAATTTTTATTGAATAGTAATAATTGTTTAAAAAAGATTTATAATCTTTTATTTTTTGCCTTTTCTTTAGTAGAATTCTTGTTTTAAACAAACAAAACAAAAAAAGTAATTATTTCTTTATAAACACTAGATTATGTCCTAAAAAATTGTATGTTTTTTAACTAAAAAGAGAAATAAATTAATTATATATAATAATTTTTAACATAAAAAATAAAAAAATTTTGACTTTTATTTTTATTTTTCAAAACGAGTTAGCTTAATACAAAAGGTAAAATTACCCAATTTCTTTTTATTTATTATGACAACAAAAAAATCAGCTGAAGTACTTGTTTATCCTATTTTCACAGTTCGTTGGTTAGCTATTCACGCAATTGCTGTTCCAACAATTTTCTTTTTAGGATCTATTACTGCAATGCAATTTATTCAACGTTAAGTTTTATAAAAAATTAAAAAATTTAAGCTTCAATTTTTACTTAAGTTTTTAATTATCTGGATTTTTAAGCTACTTAGATTTTTTAAAAATCTAGTAGTTGATTAATGAGTAAAATAATTTATAGGCTAACTTTTTATAAGAGCAAGCTCCATAGAAGCAAAAATAAAAAGAATTCTTTTTATTTTATAATAAGTTAGACCGATATTATTATAAAAAAATATTTATGGCTAGACCAAATCCAAATAAACAAGTTGTTGAATTAAACCGTACAAGTTTATACTGGGGTTTACTTTTAATTTTCGTATTAGCTGTTCTTTTCTCTAGTTATATCTTTAACTAATAGGTTTTAAATTGTGTTCTTTTATTTTTAAAGATATAAATGCTTGTTATTTAGAGCATTTATATCTTTAAATTGAAACTTCTTTTTTAGCTAAGGAAACTAGTATAATAGCTAAACAAACATAAAAAATTTTATATATTTAGATTATATGGAGTTTACCCATTCATTTCATAATTAGAATGTCTTTATAGACAGAGTAAAGTTTATTATTAGATGAATTCTCTTTGTTTTTTTTATACTACCATAAGAAAGTTTATTTTAGTTAGTCACTTAAATTTCTTTTATTTTTAATAAATCCTTAGGATTTAGAGCCTTTTTCTTTAATTGGCGTTATATAGATGTCAAAAATAAACTTTCATTTTATTTGCAAAAATTATAATCTCGCAGAGATGCTCGATAATCCCCTTCGGGGATGATCGGAGGATCAAAATTCCTTAGTTTTTGTATCTCTATTTTAAAATTGATGCTCGCACAAGCTATCAATCTTGTGGGTTGATCTCGCCAATTTTTATATTGGCTCGAACCTTTAATCAGAGGTTCACTGCAGTTCCAATGTGCCAAACTTTGTACCAAACTTTTAAGTAGGCCAAATAGTAGTATCTCAAAGTTTTGTACCGATCGAGCATCTCATGCGAGCAACTAAAATAAATTTTGTTATATCAAAGTTTGGTACCAATCATCAAAATAAATGGGATGTCGCAGATCCTACAGTTTGACCTACTTATCTTTGCTGCAGTGAAGCGAGATAGAATGTGAGTAGGCTCTAAATTAGCCTTTTTTTGTACTTAAAATATTATGACTCTCTAAACAACAGCAAATAAATAAATCTTTTTAGTTTATTTTATATGCTATTCCTTTAATTTTTGAAGTGTGATGCCTCCTATATTTTAATTTCTGTATTTAAAAATAATTTTGATTCGTTTCATTTTTGAAAATTAAACAAAATTTGACCTCTATTTTTTAATACTTAAACCTATTTTTTATTTGACAAACAAAAAATAGATTTAAGTCAACAGTAATATAAATAAAAAACACTTTTTATTTATGTTTTTGGTTAGGAGATTTTTTTGAATTTATTTAATTTGTTAATAATCCCCGAAGGGGATTAATTCTTTTTAGAAAAAAAGTTTCTTCTGTTATAAAAAAACAGAGTAAAATAAATTGAAAAACTTTTTTGATTAATTTTTATTATGGTTGAACCTCTATTATGTGGTATTGTTTTAGGATTAGTACCTGTAACAATTGCTGGTTTATTTGTAACTGCTTATTTACAATATCGTCGTGGTGATTTAGCAACTTATTAATTTTTGTTTATTTTGCAAGCTAAGGCATTACACAAAAATATTGCCTTAGCTTTATAAATTTATATATTAAACTTTTATATATTAAACTTTAATGAAGCAAAAAAGGATAACTGAATATATTGTTTAAATTCGAGTTGGATAGTAATAATTGCTGTGAATAATGACTAATCTAACTCGCTATCACTCATTCAATTTTTTTGCACAAAAAAATTAAATACTTACCCAAAACTAAAAGCAGATAAAAAAAAGAACGAGCGCAATTTCTTTTTTAGAGCTTCTCGCATTATAAAAAAGTTTCACCTATCTATCTTTGATGTTTTATAGATTGAGCATCTCCGTTGTGTCAAACAGTAGTATAGAACAAGAAAAAAAGTGAAGCCAAGTAAAGAAGGAAAACCTATGGAAACACCTCAAATTTTATTTGGCAGTCTGCGGGAGGCTTACTGGTATGAGGATAAATAAAGTGGACTAAAAAAAGAGGGTATGTAACTCAGTTTTTAAAAGTAAACTTCCTATACCTTCAACACAAAAATTATTATTGCTTTATAATTAACTTTTTCTTTTTTTAGTTTGTAACAATTAGGAGTTTTTAGTAGTATTATTTAACTTCATTTAATAATACTACTAAAAACTCCTAATTGTTACAAAAATTTTAAGTACAAAATGCCATTGTGAAAAAACGTATATTATTTTTATGGTAGTTTAATTAAACTTCTAAATAAAATTGGGCTCAGTTTAATCTGCCATTTTTAATAAAGGTTATTTTTGAAAATCATAAATGCTTATTATTTTTAGCTTTTGTAAGAAAACAAATTATACTACAACTTGTAGAATTTTATTCCAAGTTCCTATTTCAAGTTATATTTAACTTGAAATAATGTATGAGAACCTTGTCTGTTTTTATTTTATTTTGGCTGAGCTATTTGTAATAATAAGATTCTAAATAATACAAGCTTTGGAAACTTTGCAGTTATTTTTGTTAAAGCAAAATCCCTTTCGGGGATTAAACATCTTCAATGTACCAAACTTTTTGATAGAGCATCTCGCTCAAAATTAATTTTGTCTTGCAGCAAAGATAAGTAGATCAAAATTTATTTTAATATAGTTTGGTACCGAAGGGGATAGCTTCGCTCGATCCCTTAAAGAAAAAAGCAATTAAACGTTACAAAGCACGTTATTTTTTAGATTTATTTTTATTATATTCTCTTCAAAGATAAAAAATAAAAATCACTACCTATTTGTAATAAAATATAGCATCTTGCATCTCGATTGTCCCAAACTTTGAAATGCAGCTATTGCAAAAAGATTGAGTCATTACAATGTGTAATGTAAAAGGTTCTAAAGAAGCTAATATTATTAACAAATAAAATGTTTATACTTATTTTAGGTAAAACTATTATATACTATAAATTTAATCAATAGAAAATTTTTTATAAATTCTTATAAATACTTAATTAATTACTAAAAAAGCAAAAAAAGGCTTGTAGAATTTTAATTTGCCTTTTTTTGCTTGTTATTTTTAATAAGTATATTTGAAGTTCTCACCTTTAGATATATTAATATTCTTATTTAAACTTAATAATTTAATTAGCTTACTTTTATTTTTTTATAATTTTATGGGACAAAAAGTACATCCTTTAGGTTTTCGTGTAGGTATTACAAAAAAGCATCAATCTCAATGGTTTGCTAGATTTCAAAAATATGGTTATTCACAAAGTGTTTTTGAAGATCATATGCTTCGTAAAACATTATTAAATTTATTTAGCAACCTTGAAAAAGAAAATGCATTAGCAACAAAACAGTCAAAAAAACCTGGAGCGAATGCCTCAAAAATGCCTAAAATAACTCAAATTAAAATTGAACGTGGTTTAATTCCTTATGAAATAGGAATTCAAATACATTCAGATGATTGTTTAGCTGTTACAAAAGCTATTGATAATATTAAAATTTCAGCAGATTTAGTAAGCAATTTACAAAAAACACGTAAATATTTATTTAAAGCTGGTACTCAATTAAAAAAAGCACAAACTATCTCCTTCGGGGATCAAAATGCAACAACACAAGTAACTCTTGATGTAAATACAACACAAGTAACTCTTGCAGATAAATCAAAAAAAAGAAAGTTTAAAATAAAAACTGATAAAAAAACAACATTTAAATCTTTTTTTAAGTCTAGACGTAAACAAAAGAAAAAACTACCAAAAACTGTTTTTATGCGTTTAAAAAATATTAAGAGACGTTTTAAAAAACGCCAAAACATAAAAAAACGTTATTTAAATATAATCTCTAAAGGTTTAGTAATGCGTAAAAAAGGTAATCTTATTCTTCGCAAAGTAAAAATTAAACGTAAAAATAAAAAAGGTGAAAATTTACTTTCAAAAACTAAATTAAAATCAAATTTTACACGTAATATACAATCTTTTAACAAATCAGTATCATCAACTTCAGCAAACTCACGTTTAAAACAACAAAAAAACTTATTAAATAATTCAAAAAATAAAAAACGTTTTAGTAATAGAATGTATAGAAAATTTACTAATTTATTTTTAACAAAATTAAATAAACAGTTTTTAATACGTTTAAAAAATATAATGAAATTTTGGCATAATCAAAAATTAACACAAGCACCTTTAGGTTATAACAAAAAATGGTACTCTGCTAAATCTTATTCTTTAATAAATAATTTAAAAGCAAAATATTTATCTAAAGATTTAAAAGCATTAACAAGTTATCAAGTAGAAAAATTAACTAAATTAATATTTATTTTAGAAAAAAAATCTTTAGTTAAAATGGAAACATTACGTAAAGATTTTATTACTTTTGGGACACTATCAAAAACACGCGCTTTTGGTTATTATCAAATTATTACTTTTTTAAAACAATTAAAAGAACTACTAACAAAAATCAAAAAACAAACAATTACTAGTGTTAATAATAATATTAAACACGAAACATCTACTGGATCTATTATTTCAAGTTCTTTTTCTTCTGTAGGAGTTTCAACAAATAAAGCTAAAATACAAAATTTAATACGAACTAAATCAAAACAAAAAAAATTAATTACACAAAAAGTAGTAAATAATTTTACTAATCTTGTTGATAATCATCAAGCAATGACTAATGAATCGCGCAAAATTAAATGGATTTCATACTTAAAAAATCTAGTTAATAAACACAGAACTCAAAATATATTCTATTATTTAGCAACTATTGCTAATGCTCGTAAAGATTTAAAAGCTTTAAAACATTATACTAAACAACACTCAAATTTCTTATTTGGTGTTAATTTTGAAAATAGTAAAGAAAATCCAAATGCATTATTACAACGTGTAACAAAAACATTAACTCAATCATTAAAAAATAATGTACTACGTCAAATCATAAGTAACACTGAACAAGACAGTTCAGAAGGTTTAACAAAACTACAAAAAGCTTTTTTAATGCAAATTGAAAATCAAAGAAAAATGTATAAAGCAAATTTAGCTCTTACACCAAAAATTTCAATTAAATTCTTCTCTGTAAAAACAACTGATGTTTTAGAAAAAGCTTCCATTGTAGCTGATTCTATTGTTGATGCTTTAGAAAAACGTAAAGCATTCCGTGGTGTTATTAAAAAAGCAAAAGAAGATTTAATGCGTCGTTCACGTGTTAAAGGTGTAAAAATACAAGTATCTGGTCGTTTAAATGGAGCAGAAATTGCTCGTAGTGAGTGGGTACGTGCAGGTCGTGTACCACTTCAAACATTACGTGCAAATATTGATTATTCATATCGTACTGCAAATACTATTTATGGTATTATTGGTGTTAAAGTATGGATATTTAAAGGTTACAGTAAAATTAACTAGAAATTACGCGTCACACCGTATATTAATAAATATTATCACATTTTGCTTTGCTCAATCATTTTCAATTTCAATATTTTTTAGAGCAAAATATTGAAATTGAAAATACGCGCCTTCAATCAAGATGCCAATATAAATTTACAAATAAAATTGAAATCTATTTTTTGACCTTTACGGAAGTTTGTTTTTTCAATGATCGGTACCAAACCAAATAAATAAGCATAAAAATTAAACCTCTGAACGGGCATGTATTTTAAATTGGACTTTGATTTTTAGATCGATACTCTCAAAATAAATTTTGTAAAGCATCTCAATTTCCGCTGCTTAATTGAGTATCTCGCATTATCCCCTTCAAGGATAAAATTGAGATGCTTTGGATTGATTGCTTCGCTCCATTAAAAAGTTGGGCACGTTGAAGATGCAAAATAGATCGAGCAGCTGCTATAAAGCATCTCCCATGTGCCAAACTTTTTAATCCAAATTATACTTTTGTATCTAAATATCCTTTGAAAAATGCACTTTTACATATTCGTTTACAAAATCAGTTGGTCTGTTAGGGGAAATTTTACTTAGTAAACTCAAAATTTGGTACCGTTCAAAATTTTATTTACGATTAAGCGCAGCGAAATATACTGCATCTCTATGGAGATGCAGAATAATGCTATGCAGAGGACAACATTTATTTTGCCATTTTTATTTTTGCTCTATTATCCCCTTCGAGGATAATAAAGCAATTACGTACCAAACTTTCTATTTATCTTTGCACCCCCGAAGGGGGTGAAAGACGGCGAGCATCTTTACAATATACATTTTGTAAGAATAAATGCACTTTTTTCTCTGCGAGTTGACAAGTAACGCCTGCAAAGCGAGTTACAAAAAAAAGCGAAGATGTTCTCTTATAGTATAAAAAGAATTTTTTTGTTTTGTTCAAATAATCTTTTGAAGTCATTATAATTCCGAAGTCGTTTAAAAAAGTCAAAAAATATTTGTTTTTTGTACACTTTTTTTAAGAATAACAAGTATAATAATCTTATCTATATTTTTTATTTAGCCACTTTCCCTTTAAAAAATCTTTCTGTTTTTTGTTAGTGACGAGCAAAGCGAGTAAATTCTTTTAACGCTTAAATCAAAACTAAAACACTTTTAACTGAGTACTTTCTCTTAATTGGTTATTGGGAGTTATGATCTAAAAAAGTCAATTGAGTGTTTTTTGAGCATCCAAATTTATAGTTAAAGAGTATCAAAAATAAACAAATATTAACAAAAAATAAACTTAATCTCAATTGAATGAACATAGTGAGTTTGAGTATCTCGCTATCGCAAAGTTTGGTACCGAAAGGGATAAATTTGAGATACTTAATAGGTTTTAAAGTTTGGCCAACTTATCTTTGATTATAAATAAATTTATTCTCGATCCTTCGATGGAGTATCTTGCAGATCCCCAAAGGGGATAATGTGACATCCCCTTTGGGGATAACATCTGTGATTGAGCAAAGCGAGATGCGAGCAAAATAAATAGTGTCATGAAGACGAGCTCAACCATCAAAATAAATGGGATCTCGCAGATCCTGCAGCAAAGATAAGTAGGCCAAACTTTAGTATCTCTGCGAGATACTCCAAAAATAAATTGCGCTCCTTTAACAAGTAGCTTCGCTCGTTCAAAATACATTTATGGCTATTTATTTTTATTAACTTCAAAATTTTTTTGTCATTAGAGGATATTAATATAAATAAAAAATTTTAAATATGTTATAATAATAAAAAAAGCTTTTTTTTTATTTACATTATATAAATATTACAGTTTAATGTAATTTTATCTTATTTTTTTGTTTTTACTTTAAAATTTAAATTAAAATTCTACATATTAACAAAGTTAATGTGGTAAAAAAAAATTTATTTGAATTATGAGTATTTTAACATAGCAAACTTTTTTTAATTTTTTTGAATTTAAAATTGCCTTGTTTTTTATGAATATATTATTTGAAAAAAAAAATTTTAAATATGTTTTGTTAAAAAAACATGAAACAAATTGGCGTAAAAACATTTTAAAGAAAAATGCTTGTATAGACAAAAATAAACCAAATTTTATTTTTTATTCGGTATTGAAGTTTCAAGGACGAGCGAAGCGAGTGAATTCAATTAGATTAAATACAACAAAAAAAATCAAGACTTTTAGTTTGTCAACAAAAAAAAATAATGCTTCTCCCTTTTTTAATATGACTTTTGATAAAGGTCGTTTAAAAAATTTAGTTTCATGGACTTTAGAAAATTATGGGCAATATAAAACAGTTGAATTATTAGAACAATTAAAAAAAACAGGTTTTGAATATGCTACTAAAGCAGGTATTTCTTTAGGTATTGATGATTTAAAAATACCGCCAAAAAAAAATACGTTATTATTAGAAGCAGAAAAATTAACAAAATTAACAGTTCATCAATACCAGAGAGCTGATATTACAGCTGTAGAGCGTTTTCAACGACTTATTGATACATGGCACCGTACAAGTGAACAACTCAAACAAGAAGTTATTTCACATTTTGAAGAAACTGATATTTTAAATCCTGTTTATATGATGGCTTTTTCAGGAGCTCGAGGTAATATTTCCCAAGTTCGACAATTAGTAGGTATGCGTGGTTTAATGTCTGATCCTCAAGGCCAAATTATTGACTTTCCTATTCAAAGCAATTTCCGTGAAGGCTTAACATTAACAGAATATATTATTTCTAGTTATGGAGCGCGTAAGGGTATAGTAGATACAGCATTACGTACGGCAAATGCAGGCTATTTAACACGTCGTTTAGTTGATGTTGCTCAACATGTAATTATTTCACATTACGATTGTGGTACACAAAAAGGTATTTTTTTAACTGATATGAAAGAAGGTAATAAAACAATTGTTTCAGCACAAACACGTATTGTTGGTCGTGTTTTGGCTCGAGATATTTATAAACCTGATACAACAATTAAAATTGCTTCCAGAAATCAAGAAATATCAACCGATTTAGCTTTTGAAATTACAAAAATTACAAATAAAATTTTTGTAAGATCTTCTCTAACATGTAACACTAATAAATTGCTTTGTCAGTTATGTTATGGTTGGAGTTTAGCACAAGGAAATATTGTTTCAGTTGGTGAAGCGGTTGGAGTCATAGCTGCTCAATCAATAGGTGAACCAGGTACACAATTAACAATGAGAACTTTCCACACAGGTGGTGTTTTTTCAGGAGATGTTTCAGATGAAATTCGAGCACCATATAATGGATATGTTTATTATAGAAATACCATACCAGGTATTTTAATAAGAGCTCTTGATGGTAAAATTTTATTTTTAACAAAAGCTGATGGTACTTTAATTTTTAGTACAAATTCTATATTTGATCGAGCAAATATTCAAACAAATAAAAACAAAAAGCGCAATTATTCGCCTTCAGCTTTCAAAACATCATCAGAGGAGTATCTTAAATTAGAAGAAACAATAGGCCCAGAAAAGAAAATATATAAAATTCCTGCTTATACTGTTCTTTTTGTTCGTAATGGAGAATCAGTGTTTCAAAAACAGGTTGTAGCACAAATAACAAATAACAATTTAAAACCCAATCTCCGTGATACAGCAGAGCTTATTATTAAATCGGAATTAGAAGGCCTTTTTTATGCTAAAACTTTGCAAATTAAAAAAAAAATAATAGGTCCTAAACCAAAATTTGTAGGCGAATCAAAACAAAATCTTCTTCTTGATGCAAAAGCAATGGAAATTGTTGTAAAAGCTCGTGGTTGGAATTTTGCTTGGGTTTTATCTGGAAAACGTTATGAAATGCCTTTATTGCAAAAAACATTTGCGATGATTGGTGATTATATTACTCCAAAAACTGTAATAGCACGACACAATTTAAAAATACCTTCTTATTATTCACTAAAACAAGAGTTTGTTACAAAAAAAATGAATTTTAGTGGTGTTTCTTTAACTAATAATAGTAAATACTTGTCAGAGGCAGTTAACTTAACTTCTTTACGCATATCACTTAGCTCGATCAAAAATTTGAATTCTTTAAAAAAGATAAATAACAATTTTATTATTAATAATAAAATTCCTCTGCTGAATTATGGTCCAAAAGGGTTGTATCAACAAGAGGTTAATAGTCCTTTTTTTGTGAGTAACTCTATTCAAAGTTTTTTACCTTTACCACGTATTAAAAAGATTTTACTTTTTAAACTTTTTAAAAAAAATAAAAAACTACACCAATCTTTAAAAAATAAACAAAATTTTATGACAAGCCTTCCTGTTTTCAAAGATAGAGTATCTCAAAATTATAACCAAATAAAAAAAGCGCAAACAAAACAAAATAAAAATCTGGGCTCTAAAGGCGATTTATACTGGGCAAAAAAGTATTCTTATTCTTTACAACCACTTGTTAAATTATTTCAAATGCCTGATAATGTTATATTAAATGGCAACACGCTTAAAGGAGAAAAAAATCTTTTTGCGTTTGGTTTAGTTCAAAAGAAATTTATAGAAGATAAAATTTCTTTTAGTTTTATTAATAATAGAAAAAAAAGAGTACAAAGTACTCTATTAAATATAAATAGTCATTATAAAAATTTTATTTGTGAACACAAGCCAAAAAATGTTATAAAACCAACACTTTCATCAACACCAGCACAACAGCAACTTACTTACATTTGCAACAAAAATTTTGTGCCTAAAATAAAAATGCTTTCTTCAAAAGGAGCTACAAGCAAAGTTGGCCTTATTAATAAAATGAAACAAGATTTATTATTTTTAAATCTTAAAAAAATTAAGTATCATAAAATAGGTTATTTTCATTTTTTTAATTCTCACTCTTTGAATTTAACACAATTACAATCTTCTAATGAATATCCATTTTTACCACAAGCGGGTATTAACCATCCTGCAAACGGTGAATCAATGCATCTTTTATTTTTAGAATATGTTCCATACTGCATCTCCAAGGAGATGCAGTATAGAGCGATTCCTATTCAAACGTTTAATAAAATGAAATTTAACTATAACTTAATTTATAATGATGTTATTTTATCTCCTACTTCTTTAAAATCAGAATCAACTTTAAAAACATCTATTGCATTAAAAAGATATAAATCAAACAATTCTTTAGTAGAATGGTTTTCATCTAATGATAATGTTGGAACCAAAGTATTTTCATCTTTTGATATTTTACCTTTTCGACAAGCCATGAAAATTAAGAAAAATCGAAAGTATAAATCTAATATTCAAACTTCTAATGAAAATTCTAACGAGTATTTTAGATCAGAAAATAAAAGTAGTTTCTATTTTCAACAAGAACCTAAACTACCATCTTCATCAGGAGTTTTACCTTTGAAAGTATCTCAAAATTATAAATTACTTATAGCACAAAAAATTTTAAAAATTTACAAAAAATTATATAAAAATTATAAACTCTATAAGACTAAAACTGCGCAATTTGATACGATAAGATATTTGGTTGGCTCTAAACCTCTATTAACCCGAATTGGTTTTGGACAAATAAAACAGAAAATAAATTATAAAAGTACTTGGACAAATCCTCATTATAATTTAATTTCCAGTGGAGATTGTACTTTAACTAGAAATAAAATGAAAATAAAATCTAGAGCACTTTCTTTTGTCAAAATAACAAAAAATAAATACAAACAACGACAATTATATTACAAACAAGAAATCACTTTACAAAGATTAGTGTTTAATATGTGGTTTAAAAACAAAAATAATAATGTTAAAATAGCACATTTATTTTCTAAAAATAAAAAAATCTTAAAAAAATTAAACACAAAAATTGATGTTTATATAAAAAACTTAACACAAAATATAACTTGTTTTACAGGAACGTACGGCGTTACAAGTAACGCCTGCAAAGCAAGTTGTGAAGATATTGTTAAGAACAAAGGAAGATTTCTAGACATTATTTTACAGCATTACTGTTTTATAACTCGCTTTCCTCGTTCTTTTAACAAAAATCAAAAAAATAAAAATTCTTTTGAAATGAGATTAAAGAAAAAAAAAGCATCTACTTTAAAATTAAACTTTAATGTACTGTCTGCTTATTTAGTAGAAGATAAATCCTTTATTACTGTTAATAAAGAAGAATTAACAAAAATAAATAAAAAAGTAGCTTCAAAAATTTATTTTTTAAATAATTCTACTAAATCCCATTTTTTTAATACAAGTAAATATGTTCCATTTCAAAAAATGGAAAACTTTATCTTCACGACGAAATATGAAAAAAACTCAAATACTTTAATCAATAAACATAATTACTTACAAAAAAATAATGACAAAATAAAAAGAGCGAGCAAGTTTTGTCAAAAACAAAAATTGGCGCTTCTTGAATATAGTAAATTAAGTTCTTTAACGGCGAAGCCTTTAAAAAGAAGTAATTCATTAACCTATATTAGTTCGCAGAAGGGGAATATCAAACCAATATTAAAACATTTTAAAAGAACGAGCCAAATAAATAAGCTTCTCGCAGATGCAAATATAAAACTTCCTTACGGGCATAGATCCTGCATCTCCATGGAGATGCAGAATGGAACAAATAATAAAAATAAACAATTGAACATAGGTAGCTGTAATGCGCGAATCTTTAATCAACCTTATAATGTGCACAAAAAATTCAATATAACAGAACAAAAATTAATAAAGCAAACAGTAACAGATAAATATTATATAAATATACACAAAAATAAAATCCTATTATTAAATAATTTATTACATCGTATAAAAACAAGCAAAAAAATCAAAAAATTATCAATATTTAAGAAAAAAATGCAATTAACTAATCACAATATTAGTTATATTTATAACTATTATTTCTTAAAAAATTTAATAAATAATAATGCACAGTTTGGTATAAATATGAAGCAACAACAAACTAACAATATAACTTTATTTGCACAAACTAATTTACAAAAATCAAACGTTTCAACATGTAAAATAGGTATAATTACAGGTCATAAAATAAAATTGTCATTTTTTTCTAAGATTTGGCATCTTGCTTCACTTGATCGAGCATCTGCGATATCCCCGAAGGGGATGCTCAAGATAGAGGATCGAGCGATAGCGAGATTGAGTATCTCGCATGAGATGCTCGATCATTTTTTATGTTTTTTAAAATTTACAAAAATTTTATATTTTTCTTATAATTATATATCACTTGATATTGAAGTAAAACAACGTCAAGTTAACAAAACTCTTACAAGTAAATATGTTTCATTTAATAAAAATTCCCCAACTAAAAACAATTCTTTAAAACAATTACAAGTTTATATTTTAAATAAATTTAATAAACAATATACAAAAGAAAGTCAAAATCAAAATGATTTAAAAGGATGCTTTGATAGAACGAGCCAAATAAATAAGCTTCTCACAAAACTGCCGAAAGGCATAGATCAACGCAAAGCATCCTCTTCGGGAATGTCGCATTATCCCTCTTTGGAGGATAGTAGTATATACCTAAAGGGGAGTGTTTCATTATCGGCAAAAACCCCTAATATAGCATCTTTTACAAAATATTTATTCACTAAAAACAATTCTTTAAAAAAATTCTCTACTATATGGGTATATAAACAAACAGTAGAAAAACTGACAAAACAATCAAATAGATTTTTTAATCCTATTTCCTTAATCAATTTTTTATCACCTGGTCCTTTTATTATAGATAAAATTCTTTTTGACAAAACTAATATAAACTTGAGTTTTAATAATATAGATTTAATTAACAAAATAAATCCTCAAGGACTTGTTAAATTTTTTGTTTTATCAAAACGAATGAGGCAGATTCATTTAAAACATCCTCTAGCCTTATCTGCAAACGAGTATAGATGGCATAATATTAGTAAGCCATATAATAGTCATAAATTACCTATTGTGTGTTCTGCTCAAATCAACAAAATAGACCGTATTTTAAAAACTGAAATTTTTAAAAAAGATTTAATCTGGATTAAAAATAAAAAACCACGTTTTTTACCTAAACAATTAGAAATTAATTTTGCTGAAGATAAACAAAATAAGACATCAGAGGATGGAGCAAAGCAAGATGCAAATTTTAATTTAGAACCTCAAAAAGGTAGTAATCCTATTAAAGGACAATTACAACAAAATAGTCCAACATTTTATTTAATTCAAAATCAGAGATTACAGAAAAAGAAAAAAATTATATTTTCTTTTTTAATAGCTGAAATAAATAAAACAAATCTACCTCTGAATAAAAATAACAGATTAACATTAAACAGTCTAAAAAAAATAAAAAAACTATATAAACAGTTAAAGCAAACTAAACATTTTTTATCTTCAAAAAGATCAGCACAATATTTTTGTTTTACCCAAATTTATGAACATAATAGACAAAAAAATGAGTCACTATCTTTAAAAACGCAAAAAAGGGTTTTAAAAAATAGTACTATTGAACCTAAAATAAATGTTAAAAGTAGTGTTTTAAAAAATACAAACAATCTAGTTAATCAAAATGCATTTGTTAACATAGGAGAAGCATTATTTCATTACAAATTTTTAAAACTAGTAAAAAACACAAAACAAATGCAACATCCTTTACAAATGACACAAGAATCCTTAAAACCTACAACAAAATTAGTAAAAGACTTAAATAATAATATAAAATGTGATAAAAATTTAGTTATATCTTTAAATAACTTAGTCAGTAAAGTTTTTGCTAAAGAAAAAATGTTTAATTTTGCTAATAGACTTGTTTTTATAACTAAAAATGCACAAAAGAATACAATAAAAAATGAATTGAAAACTAAATTAAGTGCTTTTTTATTATCTAAACAAAAAAAAGATTTAAGTTTATTACAAAAAAATTCAAATTTTGCACTTATTATTAATAATTATAATAAAAAAACTTTAAAGACTATCAAACAGCAAAGTATTATGTTACAAGTAACAAATAAAACCAAGACAGCTGAAACAGTAAATAACGTAAGTGGTTGGCCAACTAATATTGAAGTTGTCCCACAAGGACAACTACTCTCTTCGTCTGGGGTTCCTACTTTAAAATTTGTCATATCTCCTTTAGAAAAAACTTTATCATATTTTGTATTACCTTTAAAAAAAAATTGGCGTTTTATTAAATTTAAAAATACAATAAAAAATAAATCTATTTTAGAAAATAAAAAAATTATCAATTACATAAATACTAAGTTTCAATCGAAGAAAATAATTTCGTATACGAAACCACCCCTATTTGATTTATACTTTAAAAACCCTTCATATTCTTTTACATCTACAGTAAAAATGCAAATGTCGTATTTCATAACAAAAAATAGTAGTTATTTTTTTAACGAGCGAGAGCGAGTTGCCTGCAGCTCCAATGGAGCTGCAGAGAACATAAAAAATAAGATTATAGCTAAAAAAGGTCTAGATTATGTTAAAACAAAAAACAAGACAAAAATGCTTTCTTTTGATAATTCTATACATAAAAAAATTTTAATCATTCCAAAACAACCTTGTTTAAATATTTGTTTATTTTCTAACTATTCTGTTGACTTAAACCAAGACATTTTATCACCACCTTTTAAACCAACAAATTGCATTAAAAAAGGGACACTTCAAAAAAGGGTTTTAATTGGACAAAACCCAATTACACTGAAAAAACTTAAAAACAATACAAATTTTTCGCAGCAATTTCATTGGGATTGTAATAGTAAAATAAAAAACTTTATGAGACTCTCAAAATTCCAATTTTTGAATTTGACAAAAAATAAAAAACAATTTTTACAAGATCCTATCGATCGAGCGATAGCGAGATTGATTGAGCAAAGCGAAATTGATCGAGCATCAAAAATAAAAATGGATACTCCAAAAAATAAATTGTCGCTAGTTCAAAATCATTTAGCCAATTTAGTGACGCAAACTAATTTCTTTTCTGTTTTTGAAGGTGAATTGCTTTATACAAACTTGTATAAAAATCATCTAGAATTAAATCCTTATCAAAATTTAAAAACAGGTTTAATGAACGAGCGAGAGCGAGTTGGAGCTTCTCGCATGAGTTATTTAATTAATTATAAAACAAAAGAAGATAAAATGCGTATGGCAATGTTTAAATATTATTTAAAAACAATAAACAAAGAAGTAAACAAAAATATAAATCACTTTCAATCTTCTTTAAACAAAAATAAAAGCCAAGAAAAAAAAGTAAAAACAAAAAATTGGTCGCGTTTTAATCTTATTTTAACCAAAAAAGATTTTATCACTTTAAAATATAGTCAAAATACTGAAAAATATATAAGTGTTTTTGCAGAAATACAAAACTTTGATACATTACAATATAAATCAAATATGGAAAGTAATCCCCGAAAGGGATTTAATAAAAACAAAATTAACTATTCACAAGCTTGTTTAAACATTTTATTCCAATCACATATAAAAAATAAAATCAAAACGCAAACAATAGCTCAATTAAATAAAGAAAATCATTTTAACAAGGCATATAACTTTAATTTAAAAAATAAATGGTTACAACAAAATTTAAGTCTGGGCAACTCCTCTTTTACTTATTTTAACAACTGTAAAATAGTTGAAAAATTATATAAAATAAAAATTTGGTTGCCTAATAATGCAACAATTAAAAATAACCAAACAGGTGAACGAGCGAGAGCGAGTTGGAGCTTCTCGCAGGAGATGCAAATATCAAACTTTTATTCGGGCATAGATCCTGCATCTTCATGGAGATGCAGAATGGAACATAAAAAAGCAAAACCATTTTTATTTATACCAAAAGACTCAAATAATAATATAAAATGGAAAAAAATTAAACTCAAAAAATTGTTTACAAAAAATAAAATAGGTTTCTTTTTTTTAAAAGGTAATACTTTTTTTAATACATCAACAAAATTAATAACTAATAAAAATTTTTTAAATACAAAAATGTATAATTTAGAATGTATTTTTGGTCATTTTTTACAAGATACACGTTATTTAGATGTAAATATTTGTTTAGAATTACAAAAAATCCATTTAAATAAAAACTTTTTAAATTTAAAACCTTTGTTCGATAAATATAATGTTGAACAAGCGAAGCTACTTGTCAAAGGAGCGAGCGAGTTATTAAATAAAAAAAACTTAGTCAAATTAATAACTAAGTTTACTGTGTTCAATTATAAAAAACAAAACTATTCTACACAATATATTTCTAAACATCAATCCTTTGTAAATATTTTCGATCGAGCATCTGCAACATCTCCGAAGGAGACGCTCGATCGAGCATCTCTGCGAGATACTCCATCGGAGGATCATATAAAAACAAATATAGAGGAAATTTTGTCCCAACTTTTTTATTTTTTAAAACCTATTAATACAAGTAGAATTTTTTATATTTATCAAGAAATCTTTGTTTGTAATAATAAGATTAAAACAAAAAAAAGTTCATTAAAAGAACAATTAGCTGTGTCATTAAAAGATTTGTCTTTATTTTTTATTAATGTAATCTCGCCTTGCTCAATCAATAAAACTCGTTTTTTTACAATCTCTTCTTTATTCTCAAAAAATATAGGTTTAAATAACAAAAATTTTCCATTTATAACAACAAATTTAAACAGCATCTCTTATCAAGCTTCGCTTGCTAATTCTATACAAGTAATAAAAAAGTCAGGTCAATTAATACATATGAATAAACAAAAAATTACGTTAAGATTAGGACAACCTCTTGTAATATCCCCTCGTAGTATTATACATGCTTCACATGGAGATTTTATTCGTTACAAAACAGCAGTAATTACTTTAACTTATCAACAATTAAAAACAGGTGATATTGTACAAGGTATTCCAAAAATTGAACAACTTTTTGAAGCGCGAACAACTAAACGTGGACGTTTATTTCGAGATAACATAACAAATTTATTAACAGGTCTATTTTTAAAGTATTTTGTAAAGAGTACTTATTTATTACGTAAAAATATGTTGCTTGATGGCATTAAAGGAGATATTGGACAAAAAAAAGAAAAAAACTTTAATGATAATTTACAAACCTCGCAAAAGAAACAAACTTTAGATGAGCAATTTTATAAACAATCTAAACAAAATTCTAACCAATTTGTTAACAATAAACAAAATCAAACCATTATTTTAGCTTTAGCCTTACAATGGTCTGTTAAACAAAGTTTTTATAAAATTCAACAAATTATTGTTGATGGGATTTTACGTGTTTATCGTTCTCAAGGTGTAAGCATTGCAGATAAACATGTTGAAATAATAGTTAAACAAATGACATCTAAAGTACGTATTATAAATTCAAATGCATCAAAACTAACAGATTATTCATTTAGTTTACAAAATATTACTCGCGATTTACAAACTGAAGTTATTAAAACAAATCCTCTATCAGAAAATTATTCATCAAAAGATAGTTCTAAAATAAAATTAAAATCCGCTAATACTAATTATATTAGTACAACTAAACATAGAAAAGCAACTAAAACTTTTGAAAATAAATTGTTAGAAAAATTATTATCAAATAATTTAGATGGTCCAACTGGTTTATTTCCAGGTGAAATTATAGACATTGATTTTGTTGAAAATATTAATCTATATTTATTAAAAACATCTAATTTAGAGTCGTTTAATACATATAATCAAACTTCATTTGCGATTGAACCTATAAAATATGAACCCATTGTTTTAGGTATTACACGAGCTTCGCTAGAAGTTGAAAGCTTTTTATCAGCAGCAAGTTTCCAACAAACAACTCGTGTTTTAAGTCAAGCTGCATTATACAAGAAAAAAGATTTTTTAAAAGGTTTAAAAGAAAATATTATTATAGGTAATTTAATACCAGCAGGTACTGGATATTTAACAAGTCTCAATCTTTAAAATTATTTGCTTTATAAAAAATGCAAAATCTATTCTTAGCTTTTTTATTTTTTTATCCCGCATTATACAGCATCTTCAATGAAGATGCTGGATAATAAAGTTTGGTACCGAAGGGGATGCAACTCACTACGTTTGTTCAAAATTTATTTTGATACCGAAGGGGATAGCATGAGATCATCCCCAAAGGGGATTAGCTGCGAGATACTCCATCGTAGGATGGTTCACATTATCCCCTTCGGGGATAACATCTTTGATGGAGCATCTCATGCGAGATACTCCATCAATAAAAGTATATATAAAAAATACATTTTTATATATACTTTTTAAAATAAAATTGAATCATTATATATGACCTTTTGGTCCCTATAAGATTAGCCTTTTTCAAGGAACTTGCGAGTTAATTAAATATTCAAATTATCTGTTACTTACTATAGAAAGACAAGCTGTTGTTTTGGTCAAGTAATGTTTTATAAAAATTTTTGAGCTTGTTTTTTTTTTTTTTTAATGATATATATATATATTATATAAAACTAGATAAAAAGGGTCGATGCCCGAGTGGTTAATGGGGGCGGATTGTAAATCCGTTGACTTAGTCTGCGTTGGTTCGAATCCGACTCGACCCAATTTTTTTTACAAGCAATATTACAAAAATGTAATTTAAGAAAATTGGCACAAAACAAAGTAATAATAGCAAAAAATAAATAAAAAAGCATAAGGATAAGGTTTTGTAATAGGTTTTTTTTTGCAAAAAAAGTCAAAAAGCATAATTTTGAGATGCAAATATAAATGGCAAAAATAAACGCAATTAAAATAAATATTACTTAAAAAGCTCACTTTGCTCGAACGAGCGATAGCGAGTTGCCTGCAGCTCCATTGGAGCTGCAGAGATTGAGCGTTTACTGTTTGGTACCGAAGGGGATAGCAGCTACTCAAGTTTGGCCTACTTATCTTTGCTGCAGGGCTCGATCGAGCATCTCATGCGAGATATTCCATCGGAGGATTGGTACCAAACTTTGAAATAGAGTATCTCCTATTAAATTTTTCGCTCACAGAATTTATTTTTTCCATACTGTTTGGCACCTTATATCCCCGAAGGGGGTAATACACTGCACTTTTATTTTTGGCCAAACTTTAGGCAAAAAATAAATTGCGCAGGCGTTACTGGTCAATTAGCAGAGAAAAAAGTTCATTAAATGATTCTATATAAAAACAATTTAAACCAAAAAAAGGCATTAATTTTATACCGAAAAATTTGGTAGAAATTGAAAAATTCAATTTAATATCAATTGACAAAAATTGTTAAAATCAAGAAAATCAGAATTTTCTTTTGATATAACTACAACTCAAAATTTTTATTTTTGATTCAATTTACATTGTTGTTGATTGGTACCAAACTTTGAAATTATGTTTTTTGTCTTTTACATTTTGTTTCTGTTTTACTTTCCCCTTATTATTACAACTAGTTTGTGTATTTATCTTTTTAAAAAAACAATTGACAAAAAAAAGCAAAAATTTTATAATAATATTTAATGCAATATAAATGGGGCGTCGCCAAGTGGTAAGGCTGCGGTTTTTGGTACCGCCATTCGCAGGTTCGAATCCTTCCGCCCCAGTTTAAATGAACATGAAATATTTTTTTGCTCGCAAAAGAAATTGGTGAGATGCAAGATACTCTATAAAGCATCTTAATTTGATCGAAAAATTTAATAGGAGATGCTCCATCGAAGATACTCATTGTACCCAACTTTAACTTAATAGCTTTAATGATTATTCAGATGTTTGCTCTAACCTCTAACCAGATGTTAGAACTTCTCACATTATCCTCGAAGGGGATAGCTTCGCTCGTTCGACTATTAATTCCATTATACCTAAAAATATTCTCTATACTAAAATGACATGGAATGCCTAGATAAATATCTATATTACTTAATAAAATTTTTTTACCTATTACACTTTATTTAAATATTTAAAGACAAAAAATTCCGAAAATTTAATTCACTTTATTTTTTATTTTCTAGAGGATTTTTATATGTTTGCAACAGAACTTAATTAATTGGAATTTAATAATTATTTACCCAAAGAAGAATTATTATCTAAAAATTTATTTTGATTTATTAACAAGTTTGGCAAGTATTTTTAATGTTTGATCTCTTTTTGATGCTCGATCAAACACCCTCTTCGGGGATACTATGGAGATGCTAGATCTATCCAGCATCAAAGATAAATAGAAAGTTTGGTACGTATGAATGGATCGATAGCGAGATTTTAAGTGCATTTTCTTTTAAAAGAATTTAAAGATATTAATCACAGACTAAAAGACGGAATCCTTTATAACAAAAGTAAATTGTTGGAAGGGTTAGGTTTTTTTAATAACTAATTTGTCTTTTTACTAATAAAAGTATATATAATATATATATATATTTTAAATTATTTTATAAAAAATAAAGGATAAATCTTAAAGCGGAAATTCAAAAATAAAAACACCGTTTAAAGCAGAGTCAAAACTACAAATTAAATATTATATTAATAATGTAGCTATCTTAAAATCCTAGGTTTCAAAGCATTATGCTATTTATGAAGAATGGAAAATCAATGCATTATAAACAAAGCTAAATAGAGTCCAGTTTGTTTAGTTTTATATTTAATTCTTAATCAGATTTATTATTTCATACTACTATCGCTTTAGAGGAAAAACGCAGAAAAAAAATTTAAGATAAAAATAAAAAAATAATCTTTTTCTTTGTAATCCCCAAAGGGGATTAATTGAGTTCTTTTTTATTAAAATTTTAAATATCTATGGGTTATGTCCTAACAAGTTACTTGGTTTCAGGCTAGTCTTTGGTTATTGAAATCGTCTAACAAATAGGTTTTCTTTAAACAAACTAAAATGATTTGACTTGTCCAGTATAAACTGGGCAAGTCAAATCATTTTAGTTTGCTCATTATCCCCTTCGGTACCAAACTGTACAAAATAAATTTTGTCCTCCGATGGAGTATCTCGCAGAGATGATCGATCGTGTCTCATTCAATACAATAGGAATATTTTTAAGCTAAAATCAAAAAATAAACTTTTATGCTCTTAAAAAGAAATTTGTAAAAAACTATACGCGTATAAATTAGATAATATTTGCTGCAATTCTATGTAAGGACTATGGCGTAGCTGTAGTATCAATAAACAATAAAAAAATAAAATATATTTTATAATTAATCAATAACTAATGTGAATAATTTAGCAAAAAAAAGCTAAAAATTTAAACTTAAATTCTATTTAACAATTACTATGCAAATTTTAATTTGCATAGTAATTGTTTCAGACAGCATCTCCAATCATCTCGCTTTAATCCCCAAAGGGGATTATCTGCTATAAATACGTACGTATTTAGAGCTCAAAATAAATTTTGTCCTCCGATGGAGTATCAATTATTATTTTTGTAAAGTATCTCAAAGATTCCCAAAGGGGATAGCAGATACGCGATCAAGCGAAGCGAGCTATATCCCCTTTGGGGATAATAAAGTTTGGTACAATGTGCCAAACTTAGTACTAAACAGTATGAACTCGTCTTCATAGAGCATCCATTTTTATTTTTGCTCGATCCATAAAAGTTTGGTGCCAAACTTTAACATCCCCTTCGGGAATGCTCCGATGGCGTATCTATGCTAAGTTTACTTATAATGTATCAAAAAATTTTGTTTTTTTTATTCATATTTATTTATTTTTGGGTAAGTTTCCTGATTAATCATAACAAAATAAAATTTGTTATTTTGAAAGCAAAGTTTGCTTTGCAATTTAATTTTTATTAAGCCTTTATATATTATTCTCTAACAAGTATCTTCTATCAAAATTTATTTTGATTTTTATTTTTGCTAGTCAAAATAAATTTTTTGAGGGTGTAATACTCTATTAACTATCTCAAAGTTTGGTACCGATGGAGCGTTAGCGAGATGTCGCTACGCTTCATCGGTACCAAACTTTTTAAGAATTAGAGGTACAAGAGGTGCCTAAATTTTAATCAAAAAAGTTAAAAGAAGATTCAAACATTTTATTTAAATATTATATTAAGGCTTAATAATACTTTATATCTTACCCCCCTTCCTCTAACGTACAATAAAATCAATATTAGTTGTATCTAATTACAACAAATAAACAAAATAAGAATATAAATTGCCAAACATTTTTGACAATAAAAAATGATAATCTCGCTTTGCTACCATACTTTTTGATTATAAGTACCAAACTTTACAATGTGCCAAATTTTAGGGAGCAGTAGCCAGATACCAAACTGTATGAGAGCGAGCGAGATTAAAATTTGTATTTAAACATCGTTAGTTTGTGTTGGGTTTGAAAAAACGTAAGACAATTTTATGGCAACTAAACTGTTTCCAAAATTTAGCCAAGGTCTAGCACAAGACCCTACAACACGTAGAATTTGGTATGGGCTTGCTATGGCTCATGACTTTGAAAGCCATGATGGTATGACAGAAGAAAATCTTTACCAAAAGATTTTTGCTTCACACTTTGGTCAACTATCAATCATTTTCTTATGGACTTCTGGAAACCTTTTCCATGTAGCATGGCAAGGTAACTTTGAACAATGGGTAACAGACCCTGTTCATATCCGTCCTATTGCTCATGCAATTTGGGATCCACACTTTGGTCAACCTGCTGTTGAAGCTTTCACACGTGGTGGTGCTTCTGGTCCTGTAAATATTGCTACTTCTGGTGTTTATCAATGGTGGTACACAATTGGTATGCGTACAAACCAAGATTTATACGTAGGTTCAGTTTTCTTAGCTTTAGTATCTGCTCTTTTCCTTTTTGCAGGATGGCTTCATTTACAACCAAATTTCCAACCTTCTCTTTCATGGTTTAAAGATGCTGAATCTCGTTTAAATCACCACCTTTCAGGTTTATTTGGTGTAAGCTCTCTTGCATGGACAGGTCACTTAGTACACGTAGCAATTCCTGAATCACGTGGTCAACATGTTGGTTGGGATAACTTCCTATCAGTTTTACCTCACCCACAAGGTTTAACTCCATTCTTTACAGGTAATTGGGCAGCTTATGCTCAAAACCCAGATACTGCTAGTCATATTTTTGGCACTTCTCAAGGTTCTGGACAAGCTATTTTAACTTTCTTAGGTGGTTTCCACCCACAAACACAAAGTTTATGGTTAACAGATATGGCACATCACCACTTAGCAATTGCTGTAATTTTCATTGTTGCTGGTCACATGTATCGTACTAACTTTGGTATTGGTCACCGTATGCAAGCAATTCTTGATGCACACGTTCCACCAACAGGTAGCTTAGGTGCTGGTCATAAAGGATTATTTGATACAGTAAACAACTCTCTACATTTCCAATTAGGTTTAGCTTTAGCTTCTGTTGGTACTATTTGTTCATTAGTAGCACAACATATGTACTCATTACCACCTTATGCTTTCCAAGCTATTGACTTCACAACTCAAGCAGCTCTTTATACTCACCACCAATATATTGCTGGTTTCATTATGTGTGGTGCTTTTGCTCACGGTGCTATCTTCTTTATTCGTGACTATGATCCAGAACAAAACAAAGGTAATGTTCTAGCTCGTATGCTTGATCACAAAGAAGCTGTTATTTCTCACTTAAGTTGGGTTTCTTTATTCCTTGGTTTCCATACTTTAGGTCTTTATGTTCATAATGACGTAATGCAAGCTTTTGGTACTCCTGAAAAACAAATCTTAATTGAGCCTGTTTTTGCTCAGTGGATTCAAGCAGCTCAAGGTAAAGCTTTATATGGTTTTGATTTCTTATTATCATCAAAAACTAGTGCTGCTTTCTCTAATGGTCAAAGTTTATGGTTACCTGGTTGGTTAGAAGCTATTAATAATAACCAAAACTCGTTATTCTTAACAATTGGCCCTGGTGACTTCCTTGTTCACCATGCTATTGCTCTAGGTCTTCATACTACAACTTTAATTCTAGTTAAAGGTGCTTTAGATGCACGTGGTTCTAAACTAATGCCTGATAAAAAAGATTTTGGTTATAGCTTCCCATGTGATGGTCCTGGTCGTGGCGGTACTTGTGATATTTCTGCTTATGATGCTTTCTACTTAGCTGTTTTCTGGATGCTTAACACTATTGGTTGGGTTAGGTAAAAGTTGCCCTTTGTAAGCGTAAGTTTACAATATTAGATTTCTTACTACTAAATATTTAAATGTATGAAAAACACTAATTTACTTTATGATAATGTTTTAACCTTATTTCAAAAAATTTTATTTCAAAAAAAGCATAAAAGTACAAAAAACTCGTTTTTATTTATTAAAGGAAAATTTATAGCAGGTGTTCACATTTTGAGTTTTTTCTATAAAAATAAGTTACGCCATTTAGATGCTAATCAGTTTTTATTTGATTTTGTAGGTAAAGTTTGGTACAACTCAAATTGATTTAGACATCCTTAATAAAACAATAAACTATTTACGTTGTATTATTGTTTTATGTAAAAAACAAAACTCTGTTCACGTCCAAGTTTATAAAGAATTGTCCGTATTTCTTAAAAATTTATTAGATAACATAGCACATCAAATCCCTGTTATGGCGAGCAACAAAAAGACTCAAAACTCACAAATCTTAAACAAAAAAATCTTTTATACCTATCGTTTAACTTGTATTGATGATACTTATAAAAACAATAATACTGAAATTTATTACATGGGTTACCGCTCGACAAAAACTTTGCCTGTTCTTGATGATTATTATTCTTCAAGCAAAACAGTAAAAAATTTAATCGCTTCTGTTAGCAAAACAAAGTTTAAAAAAAAAATTTTAGGCTTATATGCAAATCAAACTGAAGCTATTGAAAATGAAGTTGTGTACCATAAAAAATTGAAAGTCAATTGTAATCTAAAATTTTTAAATAAAGCATGCCAAACTAATACAAAATTTTATTATGACAACACAGGTCGAATCCCTACAACAGAAAGTAATTTAAAGCGTTCAGCACGATTGTTGGGGAGAATTAAAATGACGCCTGAAGGTAAAGCACGTGTAGCAAGTTATCAAAAAAATCAAAGAGAACGTACAGTTGAAGAGCTTAATCAATTATCAAAAGCAGCCACTGAACGTAATAATCAAACGGCAACTTGCCCACATTGTGGTAGGGTTGGCCAATACTTAGCAATGCTCCGATGGCATTTTGATCGTTGCCCAAAAGCTCCTAATCCTTCAGCTGAAGGAATTGCTGACCGTGAAAAAGTCCGCCAAAATGCAATCAAACGTAATAAAAAACCAAAAAACGCTATTTAATTTTCCTTAAAGTAAATAATGATTGAATAGTAATTATAAGAAATCTTTAACCATTATTCTTTTAGCTTATGCCTAAAGCCTGTGTTTTAGTGCCCTTATGGTTATTGCTGGTGAATACCTGTAAAGAACAGGCTGAGCTTGTTACTGTAAGGCAAAAGCCAATTTTTGCAACCTAACCTATAGGCAAATATAAAAGAATATAAAAACTGAGTGAATTGTCAGGAACCCTAAGTATTTAAATTTTTTAGATATAAGGGAATCCGCAGCGAAGCTAAGAAGGGCTTTAATTTTTTTTTGCGTTGTACTTTACAGCGATTGCCTGCTTACCTAACTTTGGTAGGAAGCCCAGGTAAAAACTATAAACCAAACACAGAAGGTAAATTAAAAGGTTTCTTAGAACGTGCAGAGACTAGAGCTTGAGTCCCAACAATAATAGCTCATTAGCACTCGATATCCCAAGTTTTTATAACTTTGGGGTAATAATATAGTCCAACCTTTATGGAAACATAAAGTTTGTTATAACAGCAGTTTCCCTTTTATAACAAAATTGAACTTTCTACTGGCATTGGAAACATTTAACATTATGGCAAGGTAACGTAGCACAATTTGATGAATCATCAACTTATTTAATGGGTTGGTTACGTGATTATTTATGGTTAAACTCATCTCAATTAATTAATGGTTATAATCCATTTGGTATGAACAGTCTTAGCGTTTGGGCTTGGTGTTTCCTTTTCGGCCATTTAATCTATGCTACAGGCTTCATGTTCTTAATCTCTTGGCGTGGTTATTGGCAAGAACTTATTGAGACTTTAGTATGGGCTCATGAAAAAACTCCTCTAGCTAACCTTGTATATTGGAAAGATAAACCAGTTGCTCTTTCTATTGTACAAGCACGTTTAGTTGGTTTAGCACACTTCTCTGTTGGTTATATCTTTACTTACGCTGCTTTCTTAATCGCATCAACTTCTGGACGTTTTGGTTAATCCAAAAAATGGGTTAAAAAATCCAGAGTAAAATTATTTTTAAGTACAACCCCTCCAAAAGGGGTTGTCCCGAAGGAATTTTTTAATTTAGTGAAAATTTTTTTTAAGCTTAATGTTTATTTTTTTATACTATTATGTTGTTAATTATGGCAATATTACGGTTAAAACCCTAATAATAGTTTTTTGTCAAAAACACTATAAGCATTTTAAAGTGCTCCATTGAAGATGTTTTATAAATCCTAAAGTTTGGCCTACTTATCTTTGATGCAGAATCAAAATAATTTTAATAAATATAGATTCTTTATTACTCTATAAAATTTTAGAGGATGTAATACTTGTAATTTATTCTTACACAATTTATTTTAAAAGCATCAATTTTTATTTTGGCTCAATCCAGCCAAAATATAAATGGATGCTCTATCTCAATTTTTATTTTTTCGTTATAAATTTAATATCATAAAAAGAATTTTACTCTCAATTTGAGATGCTTAATTATGACATTAAATTTTATTTTGCTTGTTTTTTTTTTAATTCTTTTTATGAGATTAGATTTCGTTTGCGAGCAAAATTAAATTGGATATATTTAAAATGAACGTACGGCGTTACAAGTAACGCCTGCGATAGCGAGTTGTGCTAAAAAGTACCAAACTTTGAGATAGAACCTCTAACCAGAGGTTAGATCGAGCGATAGCGAGATAGAACGTACGGCGTTACAAGTAACGCCTGCAAAGCGAGTTGCAAAAAATGGATTCGGTTGATATAAAAATTTGAATTTGGAAAATAGCCATCCGATTTGAGCCAATATAAAAATTGGCAAGATTCAGCATCAAAGATAAGTAGGCCAAACAGTATGAATAGCTCATTTCTACTACTTTTAAAGAATAAGAAATTGAAAGTCCTAGTTTTATCTTGTAAAGTCATTTACTTTAACAATAAGGCAAATTTTTGAGCAATCAACAAAATAAAAAAGCTTAATCAAATATTAAAAAACAAAATAAAACCTAAATCTATTTAAGTTTAGTTTTGTTTTTTATTAAGAGAAGTTTATATTTGTTAATAGCTTTTTTTGTCTATTAATTATAGTAGCTATATAACTAATTTTTAATTGGATATTAAGCATCTACTTATTTATTTTAGAAGATTTAATATCTTTTTTATGTTGTTTTTTCTTCATTACTTGTTTCCCAAACTCTTACAGGCTATTTCGCGCATTTAATAAATAAAAGCAATATAAATATAAAGCAACTTCTATTTTAGTTTATATTTGTAACAATTATTTTACTCCACACAATATATTTTGGCAGCAAATATACTGAGGGTCCATTCATACTGTTTGGCACAATGTATCTCCGAAGGGGATAATCCTCTTCAGAGATAATCTCTTGCAAGATACTCTATTTTTTTGGCTTGTTTAAAAAGTTGGGTCTACTTATCTTTGATGCTTTATTGAGTATCTCGCATTATCAAACATCAAAGATACTTGCCAAACTTTTTAATAAATCAAAATAAATGGGATGTCGCAGATGCTCATCCCCGAAGGGGATGGATTATGTAGTAAAAAATAAACTTAAATTTTATTTTTTTATAGTGAATGCTCCATTAAACAAAAATAAATTTGTTGTTTCTATATTAATTAATACCAAGTGAATTTTTATATTTATTTGTTTTTATTTCTATTTTTTAGACTTTTTTTCCAAATTTATTTTTAAGTAATTATTTATTGTACCTTTTTTTTTGCTACCTTATGTTAGGTTTTAAAAAATGTTGTCGATCGAGCGTTAGCGAGATAGATAGCATTGTAAGATATTTTCTTATTTCTCGTTTACAATTAATACAAAATATAACAACAGTCAAATTGTGCAAACTAACGTTCTATCTCGCTATCGCTCGATCTAACCTCTGGTTAGAGGTTCTATCTCAAAGTTTGGTACTTTTTAGCACAACCTCTTGTTAGAGGTTCTTAATTTTTAAATTTACATCAAAAAAGCTAAAAATAAAAAGCTTACAAGAATTTTGAATGAGATTAATTTGTTTATAACCAGTTGTTTTGAGTTTCTAATTTTAATTTAAAGCCAACTGACATTCAATCGAGCATTTCATGCGAGATACTCAATTCTTTGGATTGATCTATAAAACAGCAAAGATAAGTAGACCAAACTTTAAAATCTAACTCGCTATCGCTCGTTCCAATTTTAAAGAGGTAATCATAAAATATAAAAAAAAGCAATATAAATATAGAGCATCAAATCTAAACAAAATAAAATTTTTCATTATAACGGCAAAAAATGGATAAATTAAACACAAAATTTCATTTGTACCAAACTTTGAAATTATTTTTTACAAAAATATTATTTTTGCTCGTTCAAAAAAATAATTGAATACTTTATAAATATAGATAACTAAAACCAGTAACTTAAAAAAAGCGAGAACAAAGTATTTATTTGTACGTATTTTAAGCAGAAATTTGGAATAAAATATTAAAACTTATGCCAACTGACATTTCAAATTTAAATTTAATTAAGAATCAACAATCTTGTGTAAAAAGTACAATAGCTGTTAAGCAACCTGATTTTAACAAATATTTTTTATCAGATTTTGTAGAAATACAAAGAAAAAGCTTTTATACACTTTTAGAAAAAGGTATTATTGAAGAATTTTCAAAACGTAACCCTATTACAAATGTTAAAAAAACAATGGAATTGTTTTTTTATCCCAATTATTACCAATTAACACCACCAGACTATACTCCAAGTCAAGCAATCATTAAGTCAAAAAGTTATACATCTAAACTTTATATTCCAGTTCAATTAACAGATAAAAATTCTAAAACGATCAAATTAAAGTGGGTTTATATTGGAGATCTTCCTCTTATGACAAAACGAGGTCATTTTATTTTAAATGGATGTGCCCGCGTTATTGTTAATCAAATGATACGTAGTCCTGGAATTTATTATCAAAAAAAAATTTATGAAAATTACAGTGACAAATGGAGTGAAAAACCTGAAAATATTTTTACACGTTACTATGCTGATTTAATCTGTAATCGTGGAACATGGCTTCGTATTGAAATGGATAGATATAATAAAATATGGGCACAAATGAAAAGAGTACCAAAAATTCCAATTATGTGGTTTTTAATCGCTCTTGGTTTAACTGATAAAATAGTATTAAAAAGTATAATGGATTCAAAAATGTTATTATATAATCTTCAAGAAGATCCTTTAAACCCACAAAAAAAAAGTTTACCATATGTAAAAACGCCACCTGCAGCTTGGACTGCTATATATAATATTGTTTTTTCAAAAAAAATAAAAAAAACAAAAAACAAAAAAATTATTAATAAATCTTTAAAAAAAAAAGAAAAAAAAAGCCAAAAATTGTTGCTCCAAAAAAATGCTACAAAAAAATTAACAAAAGATAAAACAGCTCAACTCGCTATTGCTCGTTCAAATACTAGTTTGTTTAAAAAGCTTAATCAAAAATCATATAAAAATTTAAGTTTTTCAGAACTTATTACATTAAAAAAAGCAATCGAATTAAAATCAGAACAAGGTCGTAAATGGATTTTTAATAAATTTATGAATCCACGTACTTATGATTTAGGAAAAGTTGGACGTTTAAATTTTAATACAAAATTAAAATTATCTATCTCATCAAATATAACAACCTTAACACCTCAAGATTTTTTAGCAGCTACAAATTATCTGATTTTAGTTTCAAAAGGATTAAGAGAATTAGATGATATAGATCATTTAAAAAATAGGCGTGTTCGAACATCGGGTGAACTTATTCAAATGCAAATTGGTATTGGATTAGTGCGTTTAGAAAAAACAGTACGAGAAAAAATGAGTAACGCAATAAATTCCATAACATATACCTCTAACGATAAAAAAAATTTGCCACAAATAACAAAAAAATCCAATCTAGTTAGCCGTAAGACGAATCAAAAAAAACAATTATCTAATAGGAACGAGCGACAGCGAGTTATAAAATTTGAGGCAAATAAAAGAAATTTATATAAAATAGATATAAGTAACATAATGAATACAAAACCTTTTAATGGGGCTTTGCGTGAATTTTTTGGTACTAGTCCTTTATCTCAATTCATGGATCAAATAAATCCTTTAGCGGAATTAACACATAAACGTAGATTAAGTTCTATGGGACCAGGTGGTGTTACTCGAGATTCTGCAACATTAGCTATTAGAGGGATACATCCATCACATTATGGACGTATATGTCCAGTAGAAACTCCTGAAGGTAAAAATACAGGTTTAGTTAATTCTTTAACAGCTTATGCTCGTGTAAATACTGAAGGTTACATTGAAACACCGTTTTATAAAGTATATAAAGGTCAAGTACAAAAAAAAACAGGTTTATATTTTTTTTCAGCAAAACAAGAAGAAAAAATAAAATTGGGGGCTCCTGATTTATATACAACTAAGATTGGTTTCTTACCTAAAGCTTCAATTCCAGTACGAATTATAGAAGATTTTACAAAAATAGCGCGTAATGAAATGCAATTTGTTGGTGTAGCACCAATTCAAATGATTTCAATAGCAACATCATTAATTCCTTTTTTCGAACATGATGATGCTAACCGTGCTTTAATGGGCTCAAATATGCAACGTCAAGCAGTACCGATTTTAAAACCACAACGACCTATTGTTGGTACTGGTCTTGAAGCTCGAGCCGTTAGTGATTCTGGACATGTAATTACAGCTAGATATAGTGGTATTGTAACATATACAAGTTCAAACAAAATTATAATTTATACACAAATAAGTTAATTGTGTTTTGATGGAGCTTTTTTCTGTTTTCTCCCAATTAAATTTGGCTGGGAGAAAACAGAAAAAAGCTCCAAATTTTGTAAAGTAATAATATTTCTTTCAAATATGATTAGAAAAAAAAGGACCTAAATTTTTTTTACTATTTTTATTTTCAAACAATTTTGAACTTTTTATCCTATTATAAAAAATTTTAAAGCCAACTGACGTTCTATCTCGCTTCGCTCGATCTAACTCGCTATCGCTCGTTCCGTTCAGTATCAAAATAAATTTTTAGAGATAATCTCCTTCAGGGATGCATTGGAGATACTCCAACTCGCTATCGCTCGTTTATACTGTTTGGCACAATGCATCCCCGAAGGGGATAGCAAATGCTCGATCTATAAAACATAAAAAAAATAAATCCTCCGATGGAGCTTCTCGCATTATCAAAATAAATTTTGATACAATGTGCCAAACTTTTTGATAATGCGAGAAGCTCTAAAAAAGAAATTGCGCTCGTTCTTCAAAAAAGTCAATTATTAGGAAATTACATAAACTTTTTTTTATTTTATGTTAAATGCTTTTCACAAAATAAATTATATTAAAGGCGAAAACAAAAATTTTCATATTTTTCGCTTTGCGCGATCAAATAAAATAATTTATAATTTTAAAAAAAAGAGTAAACAAAATTCATTTATTGCCTTTTTAAAAAAAGACTTTTTATTTTTGCAAACACCTATTACAAAAAAGTTTAATCTCGCTTCGCAAATATCAAACTTCCATTCGGGCAGAGATCCTGCATCTCCATGGAGATGCCGAATGGCTCAAGCAAAAAATAAAAATGCCACTTTTTGGCACATTAGAGATGCTGAATTGCTACAGCTCGATCCTCTAACAAGTATTTATAATAAATGGCCTATTTTAATAGGCCAAAAAAAGAAATTTCAATTAAATGTCAATATACTTGCTCGCCAATCAATTTTTACCTATCCAAAGGAAAAAACAAAATTATATGAACCATGCCCAAATGGGCATGAACTACTGCCATTTTCTTTGTTTAGTAATTGTAAAACTTACCCCAATTGTATGGGAGAAAAAAGAAATAAAAAAAAAAGCGATTTACCAAATTCTAATTTTGTATATAAATATCAATCCTTTTCAAACATAAAAAGACAATTAAAAGAAATAAGTCCAGAACAATATGGCGTAGCGAAAGGCAAGTATCTTGTTAAATATAACTTAGAAACTTATCATCGTTCAAATCAAGATACTTGTTTAATACAAAAACCAGCTGTTAAAGTAGGTGATTGGATACAAACAGGTGATTTATTAGCAGATAGTGCTTCTAGCGTAGGTGGTGAATTAGCAATTGGTCACAATATAATAGTTGCCTATATGCCATGGGAAGGATATAATTATGAGGATGCTATTTTAATTAATGAACGTTTAGTTTATGAAGATATTTATACTTCAATTCATATTGAAAGATATGAAGTTCATACAAAAGAAACAAATTTAGGGTCAGAACAAATTACACGTGAAATTCCTGATATAAATGAAAATGAAATCAGACATTTAGATAAAAATGGAATAGCAAAAATTGGTAGTTGGGTTGAAGAAGGTGATATTCTAGTGGGAAAAATTACTCCTTTCAATTTAAAAACATTAACGCCTCAACAAAAATTATTATATAAAATTTTTGATAAACAATTAAATACTACAAAAGATTCTTCGTTACGTGCTCCGAAAGGAATAAAAGCTAATGTTATAAATGTCAATATACTTGCTCGACAAAAAATGGAAATCAATAATAAAGAAAAGACAGATAAAAAGCCTAAAAGTAAAACAAAAACAAAAGATAACAATTCGAGCAAAACCTTAAAACAGGTAAAAAAAGGCAAAACTCAAATGACCGATTTTAAAGTAGCAAAACTTACTAATTCGCTTCGCTATCTCGCTAACGCTCGATCTTTCATTACAACTACGTCTGTTTCAAAATTAAATAAAGAAATAAAAACCCCTTTTACAGGTTTCCCTATTCAAATCAAAAAAGGATTTAAAAATAAAAAGAAGGGGCTGAAACCCAACTTAAAATTTGCTTTACAAGGAAATGAATATACACTTACACAAAATATTGCAACTCGCTCCGCTCGTTCAAAAAATAATACGCGTTTTAAGTTAGGTTTTAGCCCTTTCTTTTCAAAAATGTTTAATATTTCCACAGTTCATAATGGAGTAAACAAAATTCAAAATCAAACAAGTAGAAATAATAAGTCTATTCCTTCTTATGTACATATTTATTTAGCTGAAAAAAGAAAAATGCAAGTGGGTGATAAAATGGCTGGTCGTCATGGTAACAAAGGTATTGTTTCTCGTATTTTACCAAGACAAGATATGCCTTTTTTACCCGATGGAACTTATGTTGATATTGTTTTAAATCCATTAGGTGTACCATCTCGTATGAATGTAGGTCAAATTTATGAGTGTTTATTAGGATTAGCTGGGCGTTATTTGGGTGAACATTATAAAATACCACCATTTGATGAAATGTATGGTTCTGATGCTTCGCGCAGTTTTGTTTTATCCAAATTATATGCAGCACGTAAAAAAACAGGTTTAAAATGGCTTTTTGATCCCAATAATCCAGGTAAAATACGATTATTTGATGGTCGTAATAGCGAATGTTTTAATCAAACAGTAACTGTAGGAATTGCATATGTATTAAAACTAGTACATATGGTTGAAGATAAAATACACATGCGCTCTACGGGTCCATATTCATTAGTAACACAACAACCTCTACGTGGACGTTCAAAACAAGGTGGTCAACGTTTAGGTGAAATGGAAGTTTGGGCTATTGAAGGTTATGGTGCTGCTTTTGTTTTGTCAGAAATGTTAACAATTAAATCTGATGATATGACTGGAAGACAAAATTTATGGAAAAATTTGATTGAAAATAAAGATATTTCATTAGGTTCACCTGAATCTTTTAAAGTTTTAATATGTGAACTTCAAGCCTTATGTTTAGATATAGGACTTTTTAGAAAAAATAATAGTATAGCAAAATTTACTACCCACCAAAACTTGTCAAACAGAAAAATTAGCCATAATATTAAAGATATTCTTTATCCAAACGCACAACTTCAATCAAATTTACTTTATAGTTCCTCACTAGAGGATCGAGCGGTAGCAAGTTTGAGTATCGAGCATGAAATGCTCGATCGAGCAAAGCAAGATATTAATAAAACAAAGACAACTCCTAATTTAATTGAAATAGATAGTTTATTACATTTAGCTTAATTTAATATTATTAAATAAACTTTAAACAACTCGCTTCGCTCGTTCATTTTATGTTATTTGTTAATTTGAACAGCCAAAAAAAAAAAAAAATTAAACTTAAACCTAAAAATGAAGTAATGCCAAAATGATAAATTTATTGTGTTTTTATCATCATTTTAGGCTTTAGAGTCCATAATAGAATTGATGCATTTTGAAAACAACCTGAAAGAAATAAATAACCTTTTGATCGCCATAAAAGTGATCTATACCTGCTAAATTAAAATTGCTAGACTATCTTTTTATCACTAAGTATCTTATAGCAGATATTTTTATAGCCCTTCAGTTATTGATATACTCTTATTATCTTTGATAATAAGAGTATAATAGGCTTTGCCTATAATTTAGTAAATAGTATATAAAAAACAAAGTACACATTTTTTGAGGCACTTTAGTAAATAAAAAAACGAACAACTATTCCTGTAATATTTTCTTATAGAAATAGAAATATTGCCTTACAACTAACAATTTCTTATGGGGGTCTATAAACATAGTTAGCTTTTTTGCGCTATTTCTATACCCATTTGATGTTTTCATGATTGCGCATCTCAAATTATAATTTTGCTAAAAATTTTTTTGTTACTTGCTACAAAAATATAACGTTCGATAATAGTTGATTTATTTTGCTCTAAAGAATATTTTTTTAGACGTGCGATTATTATTATCATCAATGATTATGTCGCTTCGCTCCATCATAATTTATTTACTATTTATTTTGGATAGTTATCTAAAAAAAGCTTTTTTAGAGGTTAGCACAAAAAAAGTAAATTTTCAAATTAAAATTTGTATATTAACTGAATCAATTTGTTGGCATTTAATTTTAATAGATGTTAATATTTGTTTCTTTTTGATGAACGTACGACGTTACAAGTAACGCCTGCGAATTTATTTTTTGGAGTATCCATTTTTATTTTTCACCCCCTTTGGGGGTGCTTTTTTTTAAGCCAGATTAATTAAATTTTATTTAATTAATACAAGAAAATGCGCGTAACAAAATTTAGTTTATATTTGATCCTCTGATGGAGTATCTCGCATCCATCATCTCTATTGTGCCAAACGGTATGCAAACGGTATGAATGCGAGATACTTTATGGGAGCATATAGCATCTCCAAGGGAGATGCTAGATAACATCTTCAATCCTCTATCAGAGCCTGCAGCTCAATTGTGCCAAACTTTAGTATCCAAATTTATTTTGATTGAGTAATTAATACGTACCAAACTTTACATTTTAAAATGGATGCTTTATAATATAATGCGAGATACAAAATTCTTTTTACTCTATAAAATTTATTTTATAGAGTAAAAAGAATTTTATGAGATTCTAAAGTTTGGCAAAATGGAGCTGCAGTGAAGCAAGATATAAACAAAAATAAAAATAATCCCCTTCGGGGATTATCCGAAGGATTGATGCGAGAGACTCAAAATTCATTTTGGCATCTCAATTTGATATCTTGCTTTGCCAAAATCAATTTTGGCGAGATACTCTATCAAAAATAAAAATTAAGATCCCCGAAGGGGATACACCATTTTTTTTATTTTGGTGAAGAGAGATCTCAAAATTTATTTTGATCGATCATCTATTATTAGTTCTAATTACAACTAATAATTTAACTAATGACAACTCGCTTTGCTCGTTCAACCAAGCAAAATTTTTATTAACAAAAAATTTAATTAAGTAGGAATAATTTAAAGTTAATTTGGTTGTATTTTCAAGTAAAAAGTAAAAGCTTTTTTACAAAAACCTATTACTACTTAAATAAACTCTTTGGATACAACAAATGTTTCTTTTAACATATATTACTCCTTTGGGTCAATTTTATTATCATTAATTCTGATTTTTAGCTTTTTTCTTTGTAGTTTTGTTTTCATATAAAACGCATAAAATAAAATTATTTACTTGATAAAAAAAAAAATAAATGTTATATTAATATATAAAAAACAGCCTGCTTAGCTCAGTTGGTTAGAGCGTCCGTTTCATAAGCTGATTGTCACTAGTTCAAATCTAGTAGCAGGCATTAAAAGTAGAAAATCAAATTGTCACTTTTTAAAAAAAGTGATTAATTAGAAAAGAACATATGATATAGAACATTGATTTATTATCTAATAATGTTTTATTATTTAATAAATAATAATTATAAAAAATGTTATAATATTGATATAAATAAAATATGTTTTTATAATCCTAAAAAATATCTTTTTTTCTTTAAGTCCATAAAATGTTTTAAGCGGAGTAATTCTAAGACTTAGCGTTGTCATTTATTAAACAGAAGAAGGTAACGTTATTATTTTAGGCACATACAAGAATAATATTTTCTTTTACGCTTACCTCACTTTTCATTTTTTTAGGAATACGATTTTGGTAAATTGTAATAGCACTAAAAAAATAAAAAGTTAGCTTTGTTTTTATAGCAGACAAATTGTTGAAAAAAGCTAAATAAGCACATATAGGAGGTATTTTTTATGGCTGGTAAACCAGTAGAACGTCCGTTTTCAGATATTTTAACTAGTATTCGTTACTGGGTTATTCACAGTATTACTGTTCCTGCTTTATTTATTGCAGGTTGGTTATTTGTAAGTACAGGCCTTGCATACGACGTATTTGGTACTCCACGTCCAAATGAATATTTTACAGAAGATCGTCAAGAAGCTCCTTTAATCACAGATCGCTTCAACGCATTAGAACAAGTTAAGAAATTAGCAGGTTAATTTTTTAGGTACTTTGTAAACTAACTAAGTATTCCATATTGAAATTATAATTTTTGTCTAAGCAAAAGTTGGGTACAACGAGTATCTTCGATCAAATTGAGATGCTTTAAAAAAGACATTTTTTAGAGTATCTCGCATTCATACTGTTTGGCAGATTAGAGATGCTGGGATCCATTTTGCACAAAAATTATAATTTTGATTTAAAAAAAAAGTTTTATTTATAAAAACATAATCAGCTACAACAACTATTATCGTTCGACCAAGAGTGTTAGCATATATTTACAGTGATCTTTGATTTTTACTTGCAGCGAATAATCGATAATAATAGTAAAATTTTATTTGTAACAACTATTACCTGAAAATGAGCTAAACTAAAATTTTGCTATGATAATTGCATACTGGCCTAAAGTTCTATGACTCAATTTTTTGTCATGTATATTTGTAAATGGTTGTAATCTTATTTTTAGGTTTCTCAAAGAAAAACAGCTTCAAAGTAGTTGTGGTCTCTTTAAGTTTTCTATATACATTAGCAGAAATAGACCTAAGATTAGTTTTTTGCTTAAAGCTTTTCTATGGCTCAAGTCTCTATTGTCTAATAGATATAATATTTTAAAAGACGCTTTCTACTTTTGTCAGAAAATAATAAAAAACCACTAGGTTTTGTTGTCCTTTTAAGATAATGCAAAATTGACTTTGTCAACTCGCTTCGCAGGCGTTACTTGTAACGCCGTACGTTCTATCTCGCTTCGCTCGATCTAACTTGCTATCGCAGGCGTTACTTGTAACGCCGTACGTTCTATCTCGCTTCGCTCGATCTAACTTGCTATCGCAGGCGTTACTTGTAACGCCGTACGTTCTATCTCGCTTCGCTCGATCTAACTTGCTATCGCAGGCGTTACTTGTAACGCCGTACGTTCATTAATTTTTGGTAATAGTTGGCTTTATATATATAAAAATAATTATCTTAGATTTGGTAGAGGTGTTATCAAAAGAAAGCATTTTGTGATATTCAGAAAAAACAATTAAAAAATTAAACTGAAAATTGGATATTTATAATGGCTATAGATTATATAAATTTTAATTGGTAAAGGTAAATATGTGCTAGATAATTTCTTCGGTTTAAGGGGTAGTCATTGGACTAATCCAAATGCTAAGTAAGAAGGTTAATAGCAAAAGATAAACAATTAAATACAACGAGCGAAAGCAAGTTAACAATAAATTAATTTTTATTGTCATTTAATAAAATGGTCAAAAGCTTCTTTAGGTTAATAAAAGCACAAAAAAAAGAGGTTTTGCTTTTCAATTTATAAAGTATATTTTGACTTATATTCAGTAATTGTTTTTTTTAATTGGTTAAAAAATTACAACATCAGTTGTTTTGGTTGCTTTTTCAGTTGAATTTAATTATTAAACTTTAAACTTTAATTTTATTAAAGTAAGCAAACCATAAATTTTGTTTTTATAATTTATTTATGGAAATTTTAGCTAAAGCAGTAGGGCGTCGTAAAGAAGCTGTAGCACAAGTGCAAATTAAAGTAGGTACAGGTCAATTTATTATTAATAATAAACCAGCACAAGAATATTTACAAAATGATTTTTATTCTTTATTATCTGTAAAAGCACCTTTTGATGTTCTATCTATATCAAAACAAACTAATATGGCTTCAACTGATTTATCTTTAACACCAGTACAACACAATTTGAATTTAGATACAATAGTTAAAGTTAAAGGCGGTGGCTTAATGGGACAAACAGAAGCAATACGTTTAGGTATTTCACGTGCAATTTGTTTACTAGCTACAAATGCTAATCTTTTATCCAATTTTGTAGATATTACACAAAATTCAGGCGAACCTTTACCTATTTCAAATACTTTAGATATTCGAAAACAGTTAAAAGATAAAGGTTATTTAACACAAGATTCACGTGTTAAAGAACGTCGTAAATATGGTCTTAAAAAAGCACGTAAAGCTTCTCAATATCATAAACGTTAATTTGGATTCACCATAATCCTATCAGGCATTAAATCTTTGAATCAACTTTCATAGCGGGAATGCCTAATGTTGTTATCAATTTCACAAGAGAAAAGTTATTTACTTTGTCTGACAATTATTTTTGATGGCAAAATTCTATTTTTGTGGCCATCTCTTATTAATAGTCTTTTTGTCTTCGATAAAACAACTAACTATTATATAAATCTCTAGATTGAATAGTAGTAAGACGATGCATAGCTTTTTTTTATATAGAATGAGCTATACATTGTCTGACCACTATTTTCAATCAAAATTCAAATTTTGTATATAAATATGATTGAGCTATAAAGCATCTAGATGCTTTCTAACAAGCAGGATCAATTTTTAGAGAAACGAGCGCATTTATTTTTTGGAGTATCCATTTTTATTTTTGATGCTCGATCGAAAAATTTAATAGGAGATGCTCTATAAAACATCTTCAATGAACACCCCCTTTGGGGGTGAAAGATATTATCCCCAAAGGGGATAATGTGAACCATCCTCTGATAATCCCCTTTGGGGATTATTTTGATTTTTCCATACATTTTGACACAGTAAATCTATCTCAAAGTTTGGTACTTTTTGGCACATAAAACATCTTCAATGAAGCTTTTTAAACGAGCAAATTTATTTTTTGGAGTATCTCACTTCCCTGCAGCTCCAATGGAGCTGCAGTGAGCTTTAGCGAGATTCATTGTGCCAAACTTTAAATATAGAGTATTAATTTTTATTTTTGCTCCATCCATTATCCCCTTCGGGGATTATCCTCTGGATAGAGAATCTTTTTATTTTGCAAAAAAAAAAACAAAATTTTATTTTAAGTTTATAAAAATTATTTGATTTAAAAGACATAAAATTATTTTTATAAATTGAGATGCTCAATTGATTATTATGGAGCGAAGCTACCTAATCAAAAAATAACCTTCCTTTCGGTCATAGATAAATCATGTTCATTGTACCAAACAGTATAAATGGATACTCTATTTAGCATCTCCAATAGACATGCTGGATAGATCAAACAGCTCTGCGAGATATATCCCCTTGGGGGATACTAAAGTTTGGTACAATGTGCCAAACTTTAGGTTTAATTGAGCTCGTCTTCATAGAGCATCCATTTTGATTTTTCCATACTTTTATATCCCCGAAGGGGATAATGCGAAATACTCCAAAAAATAAATTGTGCTCGTTTAAACATCTTCATTGAAGATGTTTTATAGAGGATCTCGCAGATACTGCAGCTCCAATGGAGCTGCAGGAAAGATCTTGTATCTTACTCCATCGGAGGATTGGTACTAAACTTTGAAATAGATCTTGCATCAAAGATAAGTAGGCTAAACTTTTAAATAGATCCTCCGATGGAGTATCTCGCATGAGATGCTCGATCAAAATAAATTTTTATATACAAATTTTGAAGTTATAGATTTAGCATCTCAATTGAGATGCTTTAGAGAGTTTTTCTTTTTATTTTGTCAAAAAATAAAAACTATTTTATGTATTTTAAATTTGATGCCAAATAAAATAGGATAAAAAGGATTTTACAAATTTTATTTGGGCATCTCAATTTGTCAGAGGATATTTGCTCATTAGAAAATTAGAAGTTTGCTTGCAAAAAAGAGCAAACATAATTTTTTTTATAAAGCCAAAAATTTTTGCTTTATTATTTGGAGGTGCGAGCATCAAAGATAAACTTAAAATAAAAATCGGCTATCACTTCTAATGCAACATTTTATTTGCATAATAAAAAAATAAACTTTTGCCAAAATAAAAAGACAAGCTCTAAACAAATCTTTTTGAAAGCTTACATGTAAGCTATTGAACCTTATAATTATAATTAAAATAAGCCATATGACACAAAATAACATTTTAATACGACGTTATATTATTGTAGGTGAACGAAGACTAAGTAATTATTGGTGGGCTATTATTATTTTTTTAGGTTCTTGTGGTTTTTTAGCTACAGGACTTTGTTCTTATTTAGAAATTCCTAATTGGTTAAGTTTATTTAACCCAGAAAGCAAAGAACCTACGTTAACAATTCTTCCCTTTTTTCCACAAGGTTTATTAATGTCCTTTTATGGAAGTTTAGGTTTTTTATTAAGCATTTATTGGTCACTTTTAATTTTTTGGAATGTGGGTGGGGGTTTTAATGAATTTAATAAAAAAGACGGTTTTGTGCGTATTTTTAGATGGGGTTATCCAGGTAAAAACCGTAAAATTGATTTATCTTATTCATTAAAAGATATTGAAGCAATTCGTGTTGAATTAAAACAAGGAATTGATTCACAACGTACAATTTATTTACGTTTAAAAGGTAAACGTGAAATCCCATTAACAGGGATTGGACAACCATTAACATTAAAAGAAATAGAAAAACAAGCTTCTGAATTAGCAAATTTCTTACAAGTTTCGTTAGAAGCTTAATAAAAAAATAAATATTTGTAAAAATAAAATACAATCTCATTTATACGGTCAATGTTAGTTATGTTATTTATGACTAATTACAATACAAAATTGGGGATTTGTATATGGAAAAGTATAATTTCAAAAGAGCATCAAATATACACTTTTGTTTGCAAAATGGACTTAATCTCATAAAAGTATTTTTACTCTCAAAATAAATTTTTGTGATAATAATTTAAAATTTTTAGATTGAATGAGCGATAGCGAATTATCTGCGAGATGCTCTATCCCCTTCAAAAGTTTTATATTTACATCTGCAACATTTTGCATCTACATTGTAAAGTGTGGTACATAAAATGCAAAATTTTCTTTAGTTTTTGTTAATATTTGTTTATTTTTGATACTCTATTTTTTGCCATGCAAAATTTTGATTTTTTTTTTATTTTTACGTCCTTTATTCTATATTATGGAGCATCTAGCAAGAGATGCTATGTATTATACCCTTACAACCATAATATATAATAATAGAAGACACAATCCCCGAAGGGGATCGCAACCACAATCTAATTAACATTATTTCTTTTAATAAAATAATAGAATCTAGTAATTAAATGAAAATTATTTATAATAGCTGAAAATAATATTTAATTTTTGGCAAAAAAAACCAAGTATACTTGTAATTGTCTTAAAAAATAAA